ATTTAGTAAGTATATACTTCCTTGATTTGGACGTTTATTTATAATACGTTTATTTATTAATAGGTTATAAAAATAAGTAATAAACCTAAAAATATCGTATTTCGTTTTTAAAAATTAATTAGAAAATTCTAATTCAAATTAAGTATATAAAATTTTAATTCTGTATTATGTATACACCTATTATTATTCCGAGCCCGCTGGATCAATTTGAAATAAAGGATTTTGTGAGTGTTAATTCTAGTATATTAGAAAGTCACATATCATTAACTAATTTAGGTTTATACTTAATTTTTGGTACAATAACGATATTAGGGTTGAATATATTAGCGACTTCTTATAATAAAATAATATCTAATTCATGGACAATCACAAAGGAGTCAATGTATGCTAGTATACACAGTGTAGTAATAAATCAAATAAACCCTAAAAAAGGACAGATATATTTCCCTTTTATATACGGATTGTTTCTATTTATATTAATAAATAACTTGATAGGATTGATTCCTTATAGTTTTGCATCTACATCACATTTTGTTTTGACTTTTTTTATTAGTTTTACTGTAGTATTAGGTGCTACTTTTTTAGGATTTCAAAAACACGGGTTAGAATTTTTTTCTTTTTTTGTACCTTCTGGTTGTCCTTTAGGTTTATTACCTTTATTAGTTTTAATTGAATTTATATCATACTTAGCACGTAATATTTCTTTAGGTTTACGTTTAAGTGCTAACATACTAAGTGGTCATATGCTACTTGTTATATTAAGTGGATTTACATATAAAATCATGACATCTGGTATATTATTTTTTATTTTAGGTTTAATACCTTTAGCTTTTATTTTAGCTTTTTCTGGATTAGAATTAGGTATTGCTTTTATACAAAGTCAAGTTTTTGTTGTTTTAACTTGTAGTTATATTAAAGATTCTTTAGATTTACATTAATATAGTTTTATTTATAGTGTTCTGTAATTGTTAATATTTTTTAGCGATCACCTTGTTATATTTAATATTTAATATACTATATTTTATGTATTTACAGCTAAATAAAGTAATAACAATAAATCGTAATATTTGGCAAGGTTTTAAAATATGTTAATATCTTTCTATCAAATATTATTAAACTTTTAATGTTATAAACTATATATTTTTATAGGAAAGTCCAAGGCTTAATATGTGAATATTAAATAATAATAATGATTAGAATTATGGAATTCTTATAGAAACAAATATTAACTTAGTATTTATAATTTGTATTGCGAACCCTATCCTATCACTAAGCTTTTTTTTAGAATGATTTATAGATTAACAGGATTAGGCTTAATTATATCTTATATTTAGTTTAAACTCTTTATATTTTTTTTTAACTTTTTCTTTATATATTTTATAATAACTATTATTTTAGTAAGGAAGATGTAAAGGTTATAGCTTAATTACTAATAGTATTAAAGATTGAAAGTTCAATTCTTTCTTCTCCTATAAAAAATTTTTATTAATAGTTAAATGTATAGAGATATTAATATAACATAATAAGTAAATAAATAATAAATTTTACTGGGGGCTCTTCCTCCGGTACTCGTTAATATTTAATTAATATTTTCAGATAATTAATATATAAATTATTAAAAATAATTAACAAAAGAGGTGTAATTAACAAGTTAATATAGAAAAAATAAATAAATACTAAAAAAAGGTAAGAATTCTATATCTTTATAAAAAATGTTGTATTCTTATATAGAGGAATACTCTATAATACAAGTATAAAGGTTTATCCTCTAATAAATTCTTTGAGTTTGATGATGGCTCTGATTGAACGCTATCCAAGTGCTTGACACATGCTAATCGAACGTCACCATTCTTTATGTGTGGTGAAGTGGTGTAATGGTGAGTAAATAGTATTTTGGCTACCTTAGAGTAAGGGTAAATCCCTTATAACTAAAGAAAAAAAAATTTTCGCTCTAAGATGATAATTAATATTTCGGTAAGTAGTAGAAAAGGTAATGTCTTAACTAGCTAGATACCGTAGTCGTGACTGAGAGGTCGATCGACCACATTGGGTCTGAGAAAACCCCCAATGCGTAATTGTACAGCAGTGAGGAATATTGGTCAATGGCCTAACGGCTGAACCAGCAACTTGGAAGAATGTAGGTGTATTAATATAAATTAATGCAATAACGATTCTATCGTATAAAATTCTAAATAGATTAATGATAATGACTATTATCTGTTTATAAGTCTTGACCAAATTGCGTGCCAGCAGTCGCGGTAATACGTAGAAGACTAGTGTTAGTCATCTTTATTAGGTTTAAAGGGTACCTAGACGGTAAATTAAACCTTAACGGGTACTTTTTTACTAGAGTTTTATATGAGAAGGGGAGTATCCTTGAAGTAATGTTATAATATTTTAATAACAAGGAGACTGGTAAAGGCGAAGGCTGCCTTCTATTAAAAACTGACGTTGAGGGACGAAGGCTTGGGTAGCGAGAAGGATTAGATACCCTAGTAGTCCAAGCAGAAAATTATGAATGTCATAAGCTAGATTAGATTCTTAAAACACTAATAATTCGGGTTATTAGAAAGAAAGAGTAGTTTAACTAAATAGGGTGTTAACTATAAGGAGGACAACCGCCTGTATGTAGGGCGAAAGGTTTCCTCTATCTTAAGTAAATTTTAGCTTATAAATGAAAGTGTAAGCATTCCACCTCAAGAGTAAAATGGCAACATTTAAACTGAAATCATTAGACCGTTTCTGAAACCAGTAGTGAAGTATGTTAGTTAATTCGATAGTCCGCGAAAAACCTTACCACAATTTGTATATTATTAAATTATTACACGAGCTGCATGGCTGTCTTTAGTTAATGTCGTGAGATCTGGTTAACTCCTTTAATTAACGAAAACCCTCACCTTATTTATTTACATAAAGTGGTTCACCGCTATATTGGATTTGATAAGAGGGATTAAGACAAGTCATCATGGCCATAATATTGTGGGCTTTAGACGTGCCACAGATACCAAGACAAAGGGATGCAATATCGTGAGATGGAGCTAATCCTTAAAATTGGATAATATGGATTGTAGTCTGTAACTCGACTACATGAATAAGGAATTACTAGTAATCGTGAATCACCACGTCACGGTGAATGAAATCTCAGTTAGGCACTAACCACTCGTCAGGCGCCGAAAGATGTATGTGCAATAAGTTTGGTTAATGATTAAGCTAATATATATAGGTAGATATGTATAGGTATTCATTTAATCTTCGTATGTATGACTTTAATTGGTGTTAAGTCGAAATAAGGTTCGTGTAATGGAAATTGCACGGGATTGATAAATCTTATCAAAAAGTATTAATTATTTTTTTTTTTAGGAAGGTTTCGTATGTTGGTTTGCGAGTTGAGCTGTAAACTCAATGGCTTTATGTCGTCGAAGGTTCAATTCCTTCTCTTCCTATATAAGAGCTATCCCCTAATATAAAGTATTTATCTTAATTTACTTCTTTAATACAATATATTGCTATTTACCCAACCGCTGCGCGGTTGGTGATTTTGTTAGGTATACGGATTTAAGTACAGGGAGAATATATACTAAAGTAAAAAAAAAAAATGTTTAGTTTATATTATATTAATGATGTAATAACAAATGGTTATAGAGAAAGTTGATTAGATTTGTTTGCGTTTATTTGTATATTATTTGGAGTGTTAACTATAACTAGTAAAAATCCAATAGTATCAGTTTTATTTTTAATAGGGTTGTTTAGTGTTATTTCTGTTTATTTAATTATGGTTAATTTAACTTTTATAGGTATATCTTATTTATTAGTTTATGTTGGGGCTGTTTCTATTTTATTTTTATTCATATTAATGCTTATTAATATTAGAATTTCAGAACTTTTAAGTAAAAGTAATAACTATTTACCTTTAGCTATTTTATGTGTAATAGCTTTTGTTTATATATTAGGGCAAAATATTCCTTTTAATAAAGAAGTAGAATTTAATAATATATTAAATGAAAAAATAAATAAAAATGAATTATCTCAAAATTTCTCAGATAAATCTGAGGAAATATATTTAGTTGTAGGTAATAATTGAGAGACAACTTTAGTAGATGTAACTGATATAAATAGTATAGGTAATATTATGTATACAAGTTATTCTATATGACTTATAATTACTTCTTTAATACTATTATTATCTATGATAGGTTCTATAGTAGTTACTTTAAAGGTTAGCAATCATTAAAAAAAAAACTAAAAACAGGTTTAAGGACATCTTTTAGTTTTACTTCTCGATTAAAATTTATAATAGTAGCTTAAATTTTAGTAAAATTTTTATTAAAATTAGTCCTGTTCTATAATTAAAGATTAAAAATTTTTATAGGAATTTTAGGTTTTAAATAATAATGTTTATTTCAATATTCTAAATAATTGTTATTATCAATAACTTTTTTTTTTAATATCATATTTATTATCGTTACTATGTTCTGATTATGGTCTATGTTTATATGACTTGATACAGGAATAATTTAATGTATAATATTTTTCTGATTCTGTTTTTTCAGAATAATGAGGTATATATTGATCTTCCACCTGAAGATATATTGTCCTCTGACCCATATGATTATATACTGTATGAAAATATTAAAAAATAGTAAAAACTTTTTTTATTAAGCTTATTCAGTAGGTAATTGCTTATTTAGTACTAGTATATTTAGTATAATATAACTATATTTAGTTTTTATTACCACTAATCTAACCCTTTTAAATTATAAAATTAGTTTATTTTTATTAATTTATAATTTAAAAAAAATTTTTTATAAAACTTTATTGCTTCTTTAGGTTTATGTGACATGTTAGTTTAATGGTTAGAATAATGTGCTACGGACACATTGATATAAGTTCGAGTCTTATACATGTTAAAAAAAATTTTTTTTAATATAAGAGCATAATACTCCCTATAAATATAACCTAATTCGTACACAAAATTCAGATACTCTTTATATTTTTTTATCTTAAACTAGTCTAGTATTAATTATAGTATAATAAGCTTTATTTATAGTTATTTACGTAGCTCAATAACACCTAATATTGAATTAGGGAGAATGTGATTTGCTAAGTGTATAAGTGCTATAAATCCTTTTAAATTACCTCTTTTAAACACAATTGTCATCGTGGTGTAACTATTACACATAGTCATCCTTCTTTTAAATAATAAACTAGAAGAGGTGCAATATAAGGTATAATCTTTACAATATTATTAGCACTAATCTTTAGTTTTCCAAGTAGCGTAATATAATAAAAAGTTTCACCTAAAGGATTAAAATGAACTTTACAAGGTGAATATCAGTTAAGCTCTAATAATATCAAGACTAATTAATAGAATTATTTGCTATAAACGTTGAAATAAATAACGCACCTTTTCCTTCAGAATATAATAAGGGTTAATATAAATTTGATATGAAAAGAGTAAAATTAAAAATCTATAACTGAAGGAAAAGGTGGTGAGGCATAAGATTAAATACACAATAATAAAGGATTATTTATGTACAAAGAACCGTCTCATAATTTGCAAAACGAGATTAATAACAAAACCATTGTAAGTATATTTACATTAAAAAAGTAGATTAACAGGTTAAAAAAAAATAAGAATATATTATAAACAAAAATACTGTTTATAAAAGTATATTATTAATATCAAGTAGATATTTAGTCTCCTATCTTTAACAAGAGAGTTCTGGTATATATAATGCACAATCTGTCCTCAACAACATCAGTATAAACAAATTTTAGTAGGATTACTTAAGCTTTTATGTTTAAATATTTACTTAAATAAAAATTTTATTTAGTTATTTTTACCTTGATATTATTTGCATTCCTTTTGTATTTAAGAATAAACTGAAAAGATGTCGAGTATTACTTTTTTTTTTTTTTTGGTACCAGTATTAGCTATTTTATTATTAGTTATAAATTTGGTATTATCTACACATAATCCATATCAAGAAAAAGATAGTGCCTTTGAATGTGGTTTTCATTCATTTTTAGGTCAAAATAGAACACAATTTAGTATATCTTTTTTTATCTTTGCATTATTATTTCTTTTATTTGATTTAGAAATTTTATTAGTATATCCATATATAGTGAGTGCATATTTTAATAGTTTATATGGTTTAGTTATTATGCTTGTGTTTTTCCTTGTATTAACTTTAGGGTTTGCTTTTGAATTAGGTAAGAATGCCTTAAAAATTGAAAGTAAACAAATGTTTACTTTTAACCCAAAAAAATGAGAAGGATATTCATTAATTTATTCTGATAAATAATATTAAAATCTAAAAAATTATTTAAAATTAAATATATTTAATTTTGGGGTTTGGAGTGTGAGCAGATGGTTCTGTGTTTTGACTGCAAATCGAAAATATGGGATTCGATTTCCCCATGCTCCTTCTCTTCCACCTAAATTTTTAGAAGTTTCTAAAATTAATATTTTTCTATTAACATAAGTAGTAAGTGTTTTATAATACTACGTTAGATAATTAAAAAAATTATAATAATAGTTATAAATGATGAATTATTAATTACTACCCCTTTCAATATCACTCTTATTAATTACGTAAAAAATAAAAGTGGTTATAAGGATTTATAGATAGAGAGGATAATTTATTATAAAAATAACAGGTATATATTATTCTTATTTTTTTTTTTAAGTAGTATAAGCATTATTAAACTATAGATTTAATAAAACATAATTGTAATAAAAAGTACAAGAGATAAAATTACTAATAGTTTTTTAATTATAGTCTAACAAATTAAACTATGAGTACATTAACATCAATAATAGAGACTTTAGTTGTAATACTACCTGCTTTATTAGCAGTAGCTTTTGTAACAATTTCAGAGAGAAAAACAATGGCCAGTATGCAAAGAAGATTAGGTCCTAATATAGTGGGTTACTATGGATTATTACAGGCATTTGCTGATGCATTAAAATTATTATTAAAAGAATATGTGGCACCTACTCAAGCTAACATAATATTATTTTTTTTAGGTCCAGTAATAACTTTAATCTTTTCTTTATTAGGTTATGCAGTTATACCTTACGGTTCAGGTTTATATATCTCAGATTTTAGTCTAGGTATTTTATATTCTCTAGCTGTATCATCATTAGCTACATATGGGATCTTGCTTGCAGGATGGTCAGCTAATTCTAAATATGCTTTTTTAGGTTCGTTAAGAAGTACAGCTCAGTTAATAAGTTATGAATTAATTTTAAGTTCTGTTATATTATTAGTAATTTTATTTACTGGTAGTTTAAATTTAACTGTTATAGTTGAATCTCAAAAAGCTGTTTATTTTTTATTTCCTTTATTTCCTGTTTTTATTATATTTTTTATAGGTTGTATTGCTGAAACTAATAGAGCGCCTTTCGATTTGGCTGAGGCTAAGATTTGGCCTCATTAAAGATCACTATTTGCTGAAAACTTCTAAGATAGAACAATCAGCAGGAAACCATTAATTTTTGGATCTTCAGAGACTATTCGTGATCATTTAATATAAATTATATATTAATTAAGATATAGTCCTACTTAACATGTGAATGTTGAATAATTGAAATCATACAAGTTTGCTGTTGTGCTTAGAAATAATCAATTTAAATCTACTTATATAACTAATCCTTTTCTAACTTTCCAGACTAAACAAATGATATTTAAAAGATATTATTCTTATTCAAATTCAGATAAAGGTTATGAATCTGAATTAACTCCTGTTTCTATTTTAACTTTAAGGGGTTTAAATAGTAAAGATGCCATTAAATCTTATAGAGATATTTTAAAAAATAAAGGTGGTATTTATTCTTTTAAAAATATTGTAAATGGAAAACAATATATAGGTAGTGCAAAAGATTTTTATATTAGATGTATTGAACATATTGAAAATAAAAAATCTAATAGTGCATTACAAGCTGGATTTATTAAATATGGTTTAGATAAATTTAACTTTGTTATTTATGAATATTTTACATTTGAAAGTAAAATTTTAAGTAGTAAGGCTTTAACTGATTTAGAAACAGCGTATATAAAAAAATTCGATTTTAATACTCTATATAATTTCAAAGCTAGTGCTACAAGTTCGCTAGGTTACAAACATACTGAAGAATCTAGATTAAAAATGGTTGAGTTTTATAAAGATAAGAATAATCATCCTATGTTTGGTAAAAAACATACGGCAGAAGCTCTTGCTTTAATCAGTAAACCTGGTGAATTAAATCCTATGTTTAATAAAAAACAGAGTGAAAAAACTAAAGCTATGATAAGTAAAAGTATGAGTAAATATCCTTTAGGTGTTGGTATTTATGATTTAAATGACAATTTAATTTCAAAGTTTAATAATAATACAGAATTAGCTAAACATTTGAATATTTCTAAAGTAACAGTAGGAAAATATTTAAATAAAGGTCTTATATATAAAAATATATATCGATTTAAAGTAATACAAACTTAGTATGATTTTTTTTTTTTTGGAATCAGAACTTGTTAGTGGTTTTATGACTGAACACTCTGCATCTATTTTTGTCTTTTTTTTCTTAGCTGAATACGCTAGTATAGTTTTAATTTGTTTATTAACTAGTGTTTTATTTTTAGGAGGGTATTTAAATTTTTTACCTTTATATTCTTTAATTTATATTTTAAATTTAATTTCACAATTATTTGATTATAATTTTATTTATGAAGATTCTAATTATCTTTTTGTTGATTATAATTCTTTTTTCTATGGGTTTTTATTTAATGGTTGTTCAAGTTTAAATTTAGCTTTTAAAACAGCTATTCTTATTTTTATATTTATATGAGTTAGAGCTTCATTCCCTAGAATTAGATTTGATCAATTAATGTCAACTTGTTGAACTATACTTTTACCTATTATTATTGCATATATTATCCTAATACCTTGTATAGTATTAGGTTTAGATATTTTACCTTGTAATTTTTCATTACTATAATCATATTACACTTGGTTAAATGATAGATATATATATTTTTTTTTTCATTAAAAAGATTTTTTTTTTTATTTTGGTTTTTAATTCTTAAGGTAGAATAAATAATAATTATTATTTATATTTTATCTGTTAGTAAAAATAGGTTTAATTATATGTCTCCCCCCCCTCTCCCCTTTTAATTATAATATTAGTTTATTTTTATAAATTTATAATTTAAATAACTTTTTTATTAAACTTGCTCTTCTAGTATTTTGATCCTAGCTCGAGTCTAGGATAAGAATTAAAGCTTTTATAGCTCAATGGTAGAGCAAAATACTGTTAATATTTGTATAGATGTTCGATTCACCTTAATAGCTTGTAACTGCTCGATTGTCAATCTAAAAATTTTTTAATTAAAATAGACAATTATATTTTTGTTATTTATAGTATCTATTATATATATCTTGTATAATATTATTAATATTTGCCTTATTTAATTATATTTTTATATTTACTTTTAATTTTATATCTATTTTACTTTTTTTTTTCTAAATTTATCTGTATTGCTTTTTATAATTTCTCTTTTTTATCCTTTTTTCAAATAAATTGTAAATATGTTAATTGTTTTTCTAAAAAAAAATAATTCTAATAATATTCATAAAAATTTAGGTCAAATTAAATTATAATCTACCTCTATACCTAAATCTATAATGATGTAGGGTTTAATCTTTATATAAAAATAGTTATATAGAAAAAAATAAGGTAAAAATAAAGAGGAAAAATTTTATAATATATTTAATGAAATAATTCAAGATTTTTAAGATAAATCTGACGAAATGTATTAAGTCCCCACGCGCGGAGCGCGCGGGGACCCCGGTTGAATTATTTTATATTCAACGTTAGATCTTAGTAGTATAGGCAATATTTTGCATAGGATTCTTCTATAAAATTTTAAACTGAAAATCAAGTAAAGTAAGTAGGTCAAATTTGGTTTTATTAACTGAGCTCTGCACCGAAAAATAAAATTTTCTATAACTCAACTTTAAACTTTAATTATATTTATTTATATCTCTTTTTGTAAGGCAAACTATAATGTTAAAGTAAAAAAAAAATTAATGAGTTCGAATCTTACAAATTTAAATTATTTATAGATATAAACGAATAGAGGGTATAAAGGGATAAATTTAAATGCGGATCTGTCAACTTTTTAATTAGTTTACAGATTAAACCTACAAAGGTAAAAAAAAAGATACTTGATAATTAAGTTCAATTCAACATATTATTAGTTGAGTTAGTATATTTAATTAAAAATTTAATATATATAAATTAAGATAGGTGGACTTTAAAGCTAAATATATAAACACTCTAGACACCAAATATAGCGAGACCAAAGCTCGAATACTACTAAATCTAATATACTTTAAATTCTTTAATAAATCTTACTGTCTTTGGAAGTATTCTTAGTAGTTATATTAAAGGTTAGCAATGATTAATGAAAAAAAAGAAAGGCATGACAACAAAATTTAATTATCAAAGGCATCCTTATCACTTAGTATCACCTTCACCTTGACCTTTAAATACATCAATAAGTTTATTTACTTTAACATTAACAGGTGTATTAACTATGCATGGTTTTTCTAAAGCAGGTTATATATTAATAATAGCATTTTTAAATTTAATTTTATCTATGTCATTATGATTTAAAGATATAGCATCAGAGGCTACTTTTTTAGGAAATCATACATATGCTGTTCAAAGAGGTATAAATCTAGGTGTAGGATTATTTATAGTATCAGAAGCTTTATTTTTCTTAGCTATTTTCTGAGCCTACTTCCATAGCTCATTATCACCTAATATTGAATTAGGTACAATGTGACCTCCTATGGGTATAAGTGCTATAAATCCTTTTGAATTACCTTTATTAAATACAATAATATTATTGTCATCAGGAGTAACTATTACATATGCTCATCATTCTTTAATACAAGGAAATAGAAGAGGAGCATTATATGGTATAATCTTTACAATATTATTAGCATTAATATTTACAGTTTTCCAAATAGTGGAATATAAAGTATCATCTTTTACTATTTCTGATGGAGTATTTGGTTCTACTTTCTACTTTGGAACAGGATTTCACGGGTTAATCAGTGTAGCCCCAATTATATTTAGTTATATTATACTTAAAACAACAGATAAAAAAAATTATAGTAATAGTTCTGTTATAAATGACGAATTATTAATTACTATACCCTCTAATAACTCTTATTATTTACGAAAAGATTTTTTAGAGTGATTAGTAGGATTTACAGATGGAGAGGGTAATTTTAATATAAAAATTAGAGGTTTATCTGAAAATACTTTTAAAAGTGTTCAATTTACATTTCAAATAGGTCTTCATAAAGATGACGTAGAAGTATTAAATTTTATAAAGAATACTTTAAAATGTGGACATATTTCTAGATCTAATAATAGAGTAAATTATTTTGTAAATGATATAAATTCTTTATTTTATGTAATATTACCTATTTTTAATTATATTAATCTTAATAGTTCAAAATATCACCATTTTGAATTATTTAAAAAAGCAGTATCTTTAACAAAAGATAAAAGACATTTGTCAGCTAATGGTAAATTAGATATAATTAAATATCAAAAAGATATGCAAAATATGTCTGGTAGATGAGTACCGAGTTCTTTAAATAGTAAAATTAAAATAACTAAATTTTGATTAGCAGGATTTATAGATGGAGAAGGGTCCTTTTCTACTAATAAATATGTACCTCGATTTAAATTAGAAAATCATGTTAAGGAACTAGAATTGTTTAATAAAATTAAGGAATTTATTAATGTAGGTAATAATATTATAACTTCTAAAAGAATAAATAGTGATAATAGCAATCCTACTATAGTTTTAGAAGTTAATAAAATTAAAGAACTAAAATATACATTAATACCATTAATGTATGATAATGGTACTCTACTACTAAAAACCTTAAAATCTAATGATTTTTTATTATGATTAAATTTAATAAATATTTATTATAAAGGTTATCATACTATTTCAGAAGGTAAGTATTTATTTGACGCTATTAAATTACATATCAATAAATATAGAATAACAACTAATATATCTTTACTTAAAAATAAGCAACAAATATCTCTTTCTGATATAGATGATTTACTATCTAAACTTTATTTACTTGAAAGTCCTTATGAAATTAAACAAGGAGTTAGATATTATAGAAATACTAATAAATTGGTAAGTGAAGCTACAAATATTATTGTTATAGATAGCAAAAATAATAAAACTCTTTATAAAAGTTTGTCTGAATGTGCTAAAAGCCTTAATATAGGAAGAAATAAAATTAAACACTGTTTAGATAAGGGTGAATCTTATAAAGGTTATACATTTGTTTTAAGTTAATATATAAATATGTTGAAAATAGAGTTAATAGCAAGAAATCCTTATTAAATTATAAGGTAATTTGCTGCCAAGTCTATATTGTAAAGCAATATATTCAGGTTCAACGACTAGCTAATAAATATTAAGTTACTTCCCGTACACGGGAAGTAAAATAATGGCAAAAAACTCTACATATTAATTTAAACTACCCGCGCGCTGAGCGCGCGGAAGTAGTTTCATAAGACTAATATGAATACATAGTCTAAACAATAATGAAAGTTATTGAAACTTTGTTCACGTTATGATTGGTACTGCTTTCTTAGCTGTGGGATTATTCCGTCTTTTATCTTATCACTTCACTGACCACCATCATTTAGGTTTGGAATCAGGAATTTTATACTGACATTTCGTAGATGTGGTATGACTTATTTTATATGTTTCTTTTTACTATTGAGGTTACTAAACTTAAATTATTTATTTTATGTATAAGTTTTTATTAAGGTATTTGTATATAATGTGGATTTTAATATATTTAGCTCTAATATTTCCTATTTTTAAATTTTTACTTAGGTGTCCCCCCCCAAATTATATAATCCAAACCTTAAAGATATATTTATTATAAGATTATTGGTATACTTTAACACAAGTATATCAAAAACAGATTTTATATTGTCCATATCCCTTTTCAAACTTAGATCTTTATTATACGAAAAACCCTCTGGTAGTTATATTGCTAGAGTTTATAATAATTCTGGGTTTATTGTTCAAAGTTCAATTGAGGAAATATATGAAACAATAGTTATTAATATAAACAAATCAGATTACAATATGTTTCAGCAATTACTTTATCTTAACCTTGAACAATATCAAGAGCGTAGTGTTAATATTAAGATAAGTTAGACAAAGGGATTAGGAGCTGGCTCATGTGGCTCTTAATGAATCTGCTTTAAACCATAGAGAGGGTATTGTTTTTAGACTAAGAGGTATGTATTTTTTTTTTCCATAAAGGTTCTATTAACTAAGATAAGATCTATCTTATTAAATAATAAATAATTCTTAATATAATCTTGAATAATTTTGTAATCAATTAACTTCGTACAAAAAAATTTTTTTTTAATTTATGCTTTATTTTTTTTTTTGTTAGGATATTATCTAAAGGGGTAGGTAAAAAAAGGGGAGGATTATTAATAATAATTCATAAGATATAATATAAATATGTATTAAATATCTAAGAGATTATATATAAAATTAATTAGATTTTAAAATATAAATTAAATACATTACCGAGTGTTTTAATTATATTTTAGTTTATTCTATGTATAACGCATAGATAGTAGAATATATTAATATGTAAATATATATTTACATTTATGATTTAATGTTTTTTTTTTACTTATAGAGACTTTAGTTTAATGGTAAAACATGTGACTTTTAATCATTACTTTATGGGTTCAAATCCCATAAGTCTTAATTTTATAAGATATATTCATAAAAAACTAAAAAAATTTAAATATAAATAATATATTATACTAAAATTTTAAATTATTAATCTAAATAAACGGCTATAAGTTAATGGTAAACTAATCGTCTTCCACATGAAAAATACCGATTCGAGTTCGGTTAGCCGTATAGGGTTAGTAACTTAATTGGTAAAGGATTTTCTTGTCGAGAAAATAGATATCGGATCGTAGCCGATTTAACCCGTTTTTAAGTTAAATAAAGGAAAAGTCGCTATAGGTAAGGCAAGATATTTGCTAAATATTGTGTATTGACACTTAGATGTTCGAATCATCTCTTTTCCGTATAAATGAATAAAAAATATATAAATTATAATATATATTTATGAATTAAAAATATAAAATATTATTAATTGAATGTAGTAAATTAAGGTGATAAAATTTTTTAGTACTTTTTTTAATATTCTATTAATAAATTGTAAATATTATTAAGTAAATAATAAATAAACTTCTAGTTCTATAGAATAATAATAGTAATAAATAATAAATTAGTTAATATATTAATGTTACTTATAAGGTATTCTTTATATTTTTTTTTATTTAATTTTTATTAAGGTTCCTTAACTTAATTAGGTAAAGTATACTTTTGATAAAGGTAGGATTAGCGTTCAAATCGCTAAGGAATCAAGATAAATTAGTTCATAAATATCTAACTATATCTGTAAATAAATTTGAAGATTTAATTATTTATGAAAAAGTATTGAATATTACACTTTTTTATATCTAACTCTTTCTGAATATAAACTAATAAAGGACTAGACGTAGATTTAATTAGGACAAACCATTGGGGAATTTTGAAAAAACAAAACCTTATATATGTTTACAAAAAATTTAATGGGAAAAAATCCATAAAACTATATAAAATATAAATAAACATAACAACTAAGTTAAATAATAAAGAGTATAATTTAATGGTAAAATTTGGAGCTTCAAACTCCACCTTCTCAGTTCAAATCTGAGTGCTCTTGAAAAATATGAAAGAATATTGTTAATGGCCTAGGTAGGCAATAGCCCTTAGAGAATTGACTGAGTGGTTTAAAGTGGTAAGCTTGAGACTTATTTGGTCAAAAGACCACATCCGTTCGAATCGGATATTCTCTGAAAAAAAAAAGTATACAGGTTAGAGCCAGGTGGTTAGGCGTCTCAATTGGGATGAGGAATTGTTATGTTCGAATCATAATAACCTGAATAAAATATAAAAATTAAAAAAAAAAGTTATATGTAACTTATAATTCTTGGTATAAAATAATACCAAGGTAAGTATATAAAGAAACTATTATGGAAAATTAGCTATATATTAAAGATACTTAGTATACACTACTAAAATCTTAGAAAAATCTAATAAAAAAACAAAGTGAATTGAAATATCTTAGTAACTTTAGGAAAAAAAATCAAACGAGATTCTATAATTGGTGTAAACTAATATAGAAAAGCTTCTCAAAGTAAAATGGAAAAAAATCTGTTTGAATATAGGGGAACCTTCCTCTAAAGCTAAATATGATATATAAGCGATAGTAAAAAGTACCGTGAGGTAAAATTTGAAATAGTAGTTTTATAAGCAGCTCAAGTTAAATATAGTAAAAAATAAGAGCGTACCTTTTGCATAATGGGTCAGCAAGTTAAAATTAGAAGCAAGCGACAATTTTTTTTTGAAAAGTATACTATTATATATATTTGTTAGTAATAACTTCTATATATAACTTTTACTTTGGAGCTCGGCGGAGTCATCGACCCTCTTTTTTCTACTCTACAGGTAAAAAAGGAGGCTCTGGTATATTAAAAAAAAGAATCGCCCAGATAAACCAATTATGAAAAAATGAAAAAGTTTCTAAATTTAGACCCGAAGACTAGTGATCTTACCATGATCAGGGTTAAAAAGGCCCGAACGGTATATCGTTGTAAAGATATCCGATGAATTGTGGTAAGTTGGTGAAAGATAAAACTGACTAGTAATAGCTGGTTTTCCGCGAAACCTATGTGAGTAGGTAGTTTAACTAACATCTTAGCAGGTACAGAACTGTGATCTCGGACAATAACTAAAAAATTAGATTTTGTAAACATCGGGGGATCGTAGTGATTTTATCGGAGAGTATTTGCACTCGGAAGGGCAAAGATGAATGTTGAATAATCGGACATAGTGCGATAAGGTTGTATGTCTAAAGGGAAACAGCCCAGAACAAGAGTTATAAGGTTCCAAAATTATTGTTAAGTGAAATTAAGGATGTTAATATCAAATACAATCAGGAAATAGGCTTAGAAGCGGCCATTTTTTGAAGACCTCGTAACAGAGCACTGATTTAAAATTAATAGATATTAAAACCGAAAATATAACGGATCTAAACAATATACCGAAACCTTGTACATATATAAAATATAAAATATATATGGGGTAGCGGAACATTGGATATATAGAGTTTATTTCTTATCAATAGAGATAAATATAAAAGCGAGCAGCTTCAATAATCCAGGAGAGAATGCTGACATGAGTAACGAAAAAGGAATAAATTTCCTCGCCTTAAGCTTATGGTATTTTAATTAAATTTCGGTATCTAAGTAATTAAACCAAACTATAGAAGGGGTAATCCTAGAGGGGTTTGGTATATGATGATTTTATAAGATTTTTTATGTTAATTGGTACAGTTATTCGTATCCTTAATAATATTTTGAGAAATAAAAACCTTTATTAAGTGTTAAAGGTTCGGGAAAAAAAATCAAAATAAAAGAAAAATCAAAAATATAACTAATATATATATATACGATTAATTGTATAATTTCTTAATGTATATATTAATGCGAATCAAAATAAAAGAAAAATCAAAAATATAACTAATATATATATATACGATTAATTGTCTATATTAATGCGAATCAAAATAAAAGAAAAAAAATCTAAAGAAAAAAAATATATATATATTAGACAATAATTTGTCCTAAAACCGTACCTAAATACTAACACAAGTAAGCAAGTAGAGTATACAAAGGCGTTTGAGTGAACAATCCTTAAGGAACTCGGCAAAATGACTACCGTAACTTCGGGATAAGGAGGGCCATTATAATAGATAGGTGTAAATACATATCTAGTTTATAAGAGGAAGCATAGAATAGTGTTGTACGACTGTTTAATAAAAACAAAGCACTCTGCAAAGATAAAATATCTAAGTATTGAGTGTGATGTCTGCCCGATGTCGGCAGGGTAACTGATTTTCTTAATTTAAAAAATTAGGTTTTGATGGACACCCCGATGAATGGCGGCCTTATCTATAAGGGTCCTAAGGTAGCGGAATACCTTGGCCGTTAAATGCGGTCTTTGCATGAATGACTTAACGATACAACAGCTGTCTCGAGGATTGGCTCAGTGAAATTGAATTAGCAGTGCAGATGCTGCTTACCTCTAGGTAGACGAGAAGACCCTATGCAGCTTTACTGTTACCTATTATGGGTATAGTATGATAATTTTCAGTGGATAAGGTAATTCATATGGAATTGGAACACCTTTATTTGTTCTATTATATTTTTAAATGATAGGAAGGCAGTTTATGCGGGGCACAGATCCCATAAAAAGTACCTGGGTATATCCAAAGTTCATATTGTAAATTAGTAAATTATAAATTTACTAACTAATAATTTATCTATATATAAATGATAAATTATAAATTTATTTTGTTATTAATTATAAAAAATAATTATCCAGTTATATTTTGCTTTAAATACAAACTTATAATACTGTTAAGTAAGATTTTAACTATAAGGTAAATAGATGTAATTCTATTATTAATAAAAATATTAATAATAAACTCATATATATAAAAAATAATATACTTTTATATATATGATATTAAATTTTACTATTAAAGTTTAATGGCTTAATCTTGCTTTACTGTTTGACATACAGGTCTATCAGTCGCGTAAGCGGGGCATATGATCACAAGATACATAAAGGAAAGGTCTTGGATTCTAGAAAAAGTTACGCTAGGGATTACTTGTTAGTCCTCCAATGCTGTGAGGCATTGGTAATATATTGGGAAAATTTCAAAAATAACTTATATTGCAATGCAATTTTTAAGTCTATTTGAAGCGAAACTTATTTAAGCATAAATTTAAAATAAGAACGTTCAACGACTAAAAGGTGAATAGTGCTAATAATAATCCTTTTATAAATACCCCAACATATTTATTAACTATATGATTTAATATTAGATATATTTATATATCTGTATAATTATTAATGTAAAAAACATTAATGAAATAGATTTAATTTTTAAGAATTAAACTATATTATTATATAATTCTATGTAATTATATTAATAACTTAATAAAGATACTAATGCTAAATATTTTAAAATTGAAATTTAAAAATAGCTATAAAAAAGTTAAAGTTAATAATAATAATAATAATAAAACACATTATTTAAAAAAATTTGAACCAAGTGTAAGAAATTGAAAAAATAGTATTTATGCTTATAATAAAAATACTTTAAGTTTAATACCAGAAGCTAGTAGATTAACAATAAAATTAATAAAAGGTTATTTTAATTTATATAGTTTAAAATTAGAAAAAAAATTCAAAAAAAAATTCAAAAAAAAAAATTATTCTTCACATAAAATATTTATAAGTGATGGTCAATTTAAACATACTAATGATTTAGTTAATATAACTATATATTTTTATAATAGACAATTAAAAAATTATATAACTAAATTAAAAAGAAGATATATAAAATTTTTTAATAATAAAAGATATAGATTTAGATTTAATAAAAAATTGTTATTAATAAAAAAGAAAGGTATAAGATATATAAATGTACAAAAAAAAAAAAAGAATATATTAAAAAAAACTTTGATTTGAAGTAAAATATCTCAAAAGTTTATTCTTATAAATTCTCAAAATTTATATTTTAGACGTTTTATTAAAAAATCATTCTACAGAGTTTTACTATATTTATATTTTAGACAATTAATTTTTATTAATGAATCTAAATTTAAGAATTATTATCTACAAGGTTTAACTAATTTAATAAAAAAAATATATAAAAAAAACATAATATTTAATTTTGTAAATGTTAAATATTTTTATTTAAATAGTGATATTTTCACACAATCTTTATTATTAAAGATTAGAAAAAATAGAAGAAAATTTTTAAAATTTTTAAAAACTTCTATTTTAATTTCAAAAATAAATAAAATTAATTATAACCCTGTCGTTAAATATTCTTTAAATCTTAAAGGTTTAAATAGAACTAATAATTTAGATATGACTAATGCTTTATTGTATGATATTTTGTTACAAAATAAATCTAAAACAAATTCTTTGAAAGAAATAGTTTTAAATAATATAAATTATAAAAAAGTATCAGGTGTTAGACTAGAGGTTGGAGGTAGATTAACTAGACGTAATACTGCTTCAAGATCTATATCTAAAAAGGTATATAAAGGAAATTTACATAATATTTCTTCTTCTATATACGGTTATAGTTCTACATTATTAAGAGGAAGTTTAAGACCTAATTTAGAATATACTAATCTAAATTCTAAAATACGTAATGGAACATTTGGAATTAAAGGTTGAATTAGTGGAGTTTAAAATCTTATTTAATATTTCTCACCTTAAAAATTTATATAGTTAATAAATATGAAGAAATAGTCTGAACCATTTTGATAGAAATGGAAATAAAAGATTTAAAGCTTTTATGATAACATAAATTGAACAGGCTAATATGCGCAAGAGAGTACAAATTGAGTGCGCGGTTTGGCACCTCGATGTCGGCTTAGCCCTTCCACATGAATGTAGAAATCATGAAGGGTTCGACTGTTCGTCGATTAAAGGGCTACGTGAGCTGGGTTTAATACGTCGTGAGACAGTATGGTTTCTATCTTCTAGAGGTAATTAGAGTAAAAAATAGATAGCCCCTTCGTACGAAAGGAGTTGGGTATATTGACCTATGGTTTACCTGTTGTTTATTTTATATTGTTATTATACTTTTAATTCTAAAGGTATAAAGGGTTGGCTAACTCTTTAACAAGTTTGCATATATTCACTAATGTATGAATTTTAATAGGCATGGCAGGAAAGCTAAGTCAGTTAGAGATAAGTGCTGAAAGCATTTAAAGCGCGAAGCTCACTATACTATACTCTTATATAAACGTAGTATAATACTACGTATAAAAATTATTTATTTTTCGTAAAAGCACGAAAAATTTAATTTTTTATAGGCTTTAGTTATAAGAATTTTAATTATTTTTAGACATAAAGTACTAATTAGTTAATATACTAAATATATAACATATACTGATTTTTTAATCAGAACTAACCTGAGGTATTTGTAATAACCTTTAAATGGTAAATATATATAATACCTTAAATATATATATCGTTACTTTATTATTTTTGCCCGGTTAGCATAAAAGTAATGCAACCGTTTTGTAATCGGTTTAAGTAAGTGCGATACTTGCACTGGGCTTAAAGACCCAATGGTCAAGTTAGGTTAAGACATAACTTTTTCACTGTTAGTGCGAGAGTTCAAATCTCTCTTGGGTTGAAAGAAATTAGCTCAATTGGTAGAGCGACCACTTTACACGTGGTATGTTGGGTGTTCGAGTCGCCTATTTCTTATCTAGTTTAATTACTAGATCTTTTTATAAATTTAAAGTTATTTTTAATAAATTGGTTATATTGTTAAGAAAAAAAAAAGATTAATCTTTTTTATATCAATATAGTTATATTCATAAAAAAAACAGATTTTACATGGAGTTCGGCTCTCCTATTTTTTATGCGGATTGATGTAATAGTAACATATTTGACTCATGATCAAATTATTTAGGTGCAACCCCTAAGTCCGCTTCCAAGGCTATAGCTTAATAGGTAAAGCCAGCTGCTCATGATAGCTTTTATAAATGTTCGAATCATTTTAGCCTTATGTTTTAATCCGAGTGCTGGAATAGGTAGACAGTCTTATCTTAAGATTAAGTGACGCAAGTCGTAAACGTTCGAATCGTTTCTCGGATAAGGGTGCTTAAAAACACCCTATTTACCACTGTAACTGTAAGCTTTCGTGCTTAATTAGATAAACTTTTATATTTTATTATAACAGGCATAACTTTCAGTTCTCCATGACTGTCGCGACAGCCACGGCTGGGGGGGTTTACAGTATCACAAAGGGAGAATACGGTGCTATATCGTATAACTTTAAATATTTGAAATATAATAACTCGCTAGTGTAAGCTGTTTTCATTATGCCAGGAGGCGCTGCTTAATTAACTTCAAGCCACCATGTAGAATGAAACAGATAACATGCAACCTTATTTTCTGCAGTATCTTAGCTTTATTATATAAATTTAAAAACATGAATATAACCTAGAGTTAGTAGATTATATCCTTTATTAATCCGTGGGGGGGCTATAGTTTAATTGGTAAAATACGTACTTTGCACGTGCAGGATTCAGGTTCAATTCCTGATGGCTCCAGAATGATTAATAATAAAATATTTATTTATATAAATAATAGCTCGAGAAGCTCAATTGGTAGAGCGGAACACTGAAGATGTTTAGGTTATAAGTTCAAGTCTTGTCTCGAGCATATTAAATGGGTATGCTGAAATTTGGTAACCAGGTTCCGTTTAGGCCGGAATAGTTTTAACTTTACAAGTTCAAGTCTTGTTACCCATATAATATGTTGTCGACTAACAGGTAAGTCATAAATTTTTGGTATTTATTATTGAGTGTTCGAATCGCTCCAACATAAAATATTCTTGCTTTATATTTGAATATATAATTATAAAATTGTTATTTAGCCAGGATAGTTTAATTGGTAGAACAATAATTTCATGAATTAAGAATGAGAATTCAAATTTCTCTCCCGGCTTTTAACTTTTTATAAAAAAAAATTATTTTTTAATAGTAATAATAACATATAAAATTTTAAACTAAAATTTTATATATAAAATTTTTTGGTGGGTATAGTTCAATAGGCAGAACAGCTGTATGTGGCATAGTATATCCTTGTTCGAATCAAGGTACCCTCCTTATAATCATAATTAAATAACTAAGATTAATTATGTTGAATTATCCTATAAGGTTATAATAACTAAAAATTCTCATTTATCAATATATCCTTTATTTATCAAGATTTCTTAAATAGGCCTTTAGATTTAAAATATATATTTAATATTCAGTCATATTTAAGAAATAACGTACGCCGTGCGTATTCTAGACATATATTAGTTCTATGTGTCAGCCTAGCAATTTAGTTGAATCCATTAGGAATTATACAACTAAAAATTTGTCAAATGATAAAAATGCAGAAGGTTCAACTGGAAATACTTTCATTAACTTAATAACTAATATAAGTATGTGAAAAGAAAGATGATTTTTATCGACAAATGCTAAGGACATAGGTACGTTATATTTAATGTTTGCATTATTTTCAGGTTTATTGGGGACAGCGTTTTCTGTCTTAATCAGATTAGAATTATCAGCACCCGGTGTACAATATATAGCTGATAACCAATTATATAATAGTATAATAACAGCACATGCTATACTGATGATTTTCTTTATGGTTATGCCAGCTTTAATCGGAGGTTTCGGTAATTTTTTATTACCATTATTAGTAGGAGGTCCTGATATGGCAAAAAAAAAGGACCGATAAAAAACTTTTATAATAATTATATTAATTATTCAAATGTAAGACATTATTCTACAAAAGTGAATAATAATGATTTAGGTTCATATTTAGCAGGTTTATATGAAGGTGATGGTCATATTTGAATACAAAAAACATTTTCAGGAAAAAATCATAATCCTAGATTTTGTATTACTTTTGGTTTAAAAATTGAACCTTTAGCAAAAAAATTACTATAAATTCTTGAAGTAGGATTTATAAGATATAAAAATAGTGATAATGCTTGTGTAATAGTTATATCATCAGTAGCAGGTTAAAAAAAAAATAGTTTCTTTAATTATTGGAAAACTTAGAACTCCTAAAATAGGACAGTTAGAAGCATTAATAAATTGATTAAATAAAAACCTTAATACTAATATATTATTATTACCTCTTTGTGAAAGTTCTTTATTATCTAATGCATGATTAAGTGGATTTGTAGATGCAGATGGTAGTTTTTCAGTACAGTATACTAAAAAATAAAATGCTTTAAAAAGAAAAATATCATGTAGATTAATAATTGAACAAAGAATGATTGACCCTTCATCAAAAAATAGCTATTATAATATTTTAAATAAAATAGCAACATTTTTATTATGTAATTTCTTAACTAGAAAACAGAATTCAACAGATAACACATATTATACTTTAACTGCTTCTAGTTTAGAATCAATTAAAATAATTATAAGTTATTTTAATAAATATCCTTTATATTCAAGAAAATACCTAGATTATAAAGATTGAGAGATTGTTGCAAAATTAAGATTAAATAATGAACATTATACAGAAAATGGAATATCTAAAGTTGAATTAGCTAAAAATTCAATGAATAATAATAGGACATTTTTTAATTGAAATCATTTAAATAATTTACCTAAGAATTAATTATAATATTATTATAAAAGTTTAAACAGGGAATGCCGTTAAAAGGTGTAAATCTTTTAATAATTACTTCGCTATTTGCATAGAATTCCTCGAAGAAGGAATCGTATTTTCCAGTTAACAGATTTTATATACAATTTATTGAAAAAAAGTTGTTATATCGACTTAATAAACAGTAAAATATTTAATACATGGGGAGAATGTGCAAGAAACCAAATAATTCGAGTAGGTTCTTCAGAGACTACACGCGAAGCACCCCTAAATAGGGGTTGAATACATAGTCCGTTGTGGTAAGAAATTGCTGCAGTAATACTTAGTAAAAAAAATCTAAGTATTTAATAGATTCCCTAGATTAAATAATATCAGTTTCTGACTTTTAATACCAAGTTTATTATTATTTATATTTGCTACAATAATTGAAAATGGAGCGGGTACAAATACCTGTGCCCGAGTAGTAAGTAATTACTATAATGAATATCACTGTTTGCTGGAATATCCTAATATAATAATATAGTAAATATATACTATATTTATATGTTTCGAAGGACAATCAGCAGGAAACCATTAATGGATCTTCAGAGACTACAAGTGATACACCATCCAAGCGGGATGGTGAAAGAGATAGTCCTATTTTATACGAAAGTATAAATAGAATAGACTATATTTTATTTAATTCACCCTTCACTTATTAAATAAAATATTACAATCTTCCTTTAAGCATCGTTTATTTAATTCTTCATCTAATGAGACTAATAAGTTATTAGGTCATTATTTAGCTGGGTTGATAGAAGGTGATGGATCAATAGTTGTACCTAAAACAATTATAAATCCAAAAGGTAAATTGTTATACCCTGTAGTAAAAATCACTTTTTTAGAAAAAGATGCACCATTAGCAAAAAAAAATTCAATAAGTTTTAAATGGTGTATCCTAAAAATTCAAAAAATTTAAATCTTTTGATTCAAGATTTAAATTCAATACAAAATATTGCTGTACTTCTTAATGGTAAAATGAGAACCCCTAAAATAGAGGCTCTACATAGATTAATTGATTGATTAAATGCTAGATTAAAAGATATAACTAATATATCTAAATTAGGTTTAGATAACAGTTATTTAGGGAATAATCCTTGATTAACTGGATTTCTAGAAGCAGATGGTAAATTTTTTTTGTAGCTTCAATTTGAATTCAAACGGTATAGCTGAGACAGTAAAAAATTATATCTCAAAAACAATTGTATAAAGTTACTTATATTATACCAAAAGAAAATAACTCTAATTTCCAAATAATGGAAAAAATTAGAGAATTTCTTGGCGTAAATATGGTCAATGTAATTAAAATAACTAAGGATAATTCTGTATAATTATCCTATGAGATTATAACAACATCTTGTGATCTTTTAATAAATTATTTATCAGTCTATCCTTTATTTAGTTCCAAACATCAATATTTCTTAAATTGACGTGAATTTCACCACATAAGATTGACTAGAGAGTATAAAACTAAATAAGGTACATCAAAATTAATCTACTTAAAAAACAGCATGAATACTAAAATAACTCAATTAAATTGATATTCATTAAACAGTTTTTACTGTTAATGTAATCAGGGTTAACAATAAAGTCTATTCTTTTTTTTTGACAGGTTGAACTCTTAAAATGGGTAGGGAGTTCTTTAGAGGTGACTCTAAAAAAACAAAACTCTTTTCGATGCGTGGAATTCTTCTATTTTTTTATATATTAAAAAAAATTGTTATAGACTACTCATGTTTTATATTAAATATAGCATATGTAAAAATGTCTATTGCAAGGAGACGATACGCCTGAGTAGTAAATAAATATTATACTACTCATCAGAGACTTAATAAAGAGTATCTTAAAAACAATAAAAATTGATTTGAACAATGGTTAGTTGGTATGACTGATGGAGATGGAACGTTTCACATAGGAAATCACAATGGTAAATGGAATTTAGTTTATAAAATAGCTTTATCTAGATATAATTTAAGAGCTCTTTATTATATAAAAAAACAACTTTGTGTTGGTTCTGTTAGTAAAGATGGAACAAAAGGGCAATTTGTTATAAGAGATAGAAAAAATTTAGCTAATTTTATATTTCCTATATTTGATAAATATCCTCTTTTAACTAGTAAACGGTTTTATTATTTAAAATTAAAAAAAGCATATGATATATTAGAAGATAAAAATCTTTCTAAAGAGGAAAAAGATAAATATTTATTTGAAATAAAAAAAAAATCTCTTCCTGTAAATTATATGTCAGATGCTTGAGATAAAATTAAATTACCTTTTGAAACTACTCTTGAGGTTAATCAAGTTATGACTAAACCATGAGTTGTAGGGTTTATAGAAGCCGAAGGTAGTTTTTACTTAGTTTCAAAAGATAAAACTAGAATTGTGCATGGTTTTGGTTTAACTCAAAAGTTAGATAGTATAGTCTTAGAGGGTATTAGATCTATATTACACATACCAACAGTTGTGAGGTTTAAATCAAACCATAATCATTATATATTAGATACAACTAATTCAAAAGCTATTGAAAATATTATTAAGTATTTTCATAATACTATGAAAAGTATGAAATCTGTTGAATATAGAATTTGAGCAAGATCTTATACTAAGCATAAAGGGGATTTTGATAAGTTGTTTGTAATTAGAAATATTCTTAGAAAACTTAAAACTAAATTAATGGAAATTAGTGATTTTTAATTATAGATTAAATAATGTATGTTTATTGTTTTTAAGATAAAGGTATAGTCCGAACAATGAAGAAATACATTGAGTGTAACGATAGTTAAAAAAAAAAAATGAGGTTACCAACAAATTCGTTACCCACCATTATCAGGAATACAAAGTCATAGTGGACCAAGTGTTGATTTAGCTATATTTGGTTTACATTTAAGTGGTATTAGTAGTTTATTAGGTGCTATTAATTTTATCTCAACAATAATTAATATGAGAAGCCCTGGTATCAAATTACACAAATTAGCATTATTTGGTTGAGCTGTTGTTATAACAGCTGTATTATTATTATTATCTTTACCTGTTCTTGCTGGTATAGAAATTGTGCCAGCATTAAATTTGGCTAATTGCTGGAAACTGTGATGTATCACACAATCAGCAGGAAATTCATTTAGTTTATACTATTTGGAAATCTTCAGAGAATATACGCCAGTGTTTATTTGCTGTATTGGTTTAATTGTAAGTTTAAATGTTATACAAAATAGATTGGGTGAAAAGTATTATACAAATCAAACTCTATTTAACAAAAATTCAAATACGGAATTTGCCCATTATATAGCAGGTCTTATAGAAGGTGATGGTACAATACATATACCTAAATCAGAAAGATCTACTAAAGGAAGTTTAAATTACCCTTCTATTCAAATAGTTTTTCATTTGAAAGACTTACCTTTGGCTCTTTTGGTGCAAAAGGAATTAGGTTATGGATCTATTTCTAGAAAAAAAGGTCTTAATGCTTATAATTTTACTGTTAACAACTATGATGGGATGTTGTTACTTATAAATTTACTTAATGGTAACATGAAAACTAATAAATTATTTGCTTTACACAAATTAATTGATTGATATAATCAATATAAAGGTACATATATAGAAAAAAAAGGTTTTAATACTGAACCTATTACATCTAATGCTTGATTGTCTGGATTTCTAGAAGCAGATGGTCATTTTTCAATTAGAAGTACTGAAACAAGTAAATACCCTAGAATAGAGTGTAAGTTTGAATTGTGTCAAAGACAAAAAGACCAGAATTTGGATAATTTATTTTATCTAAAAGAAATAGCTAATAATTTTGAATCTGAAGTAAAATCTATTAGAAATAACTCTCAATATAGAATTAGAACAGTAAATTTAAAAGCTAATTTAGCTGTGGTTAATTATATTACAAAATATCCTTTATTTGGTTCAAAATTCTTAGATTTTAATAATTGATTAGAAGTAGTTAAACTTTTTGAAAAAGGTTCTTTTAACCATAAACTTAATATGGAATATGTAAAACAAATTAAATCTAATATGAATGATAAAAGAACTGTCTTTGTATGAAATCACTTACAAAATTTTTACAGCTTAAATAAATAAAATATATTTCCTAACATACACGGGAGTGTATGATAGTCTGCTCTAAATTTATAAGGTTATTTATAAGTTTTTAAGATATCAAATTATCATGAGATTATGTCTCGCAGACTAAATTAAAATTTGGCAATTACAATGGTATTAACTGATCGTAATTTTAATACTTCTTTCTTTGAAGTAGCTGGAGGTGGTGATCCTATATTATACCAACATCTTTTCTCGAAGAATATTTTTAAAAGTTATTATTTATTTATCTTATTAATTTCATTAAGTATAATTTGTAAAGATATTATAATTTATAGAAAATTTTCTACTTTAAGTAGTAATTTTAATTTTGATTTATTTTATGAAAAATATAAAACTTATTTTTCTAATAATCTTTCACCTTCTAAAGAATTTTTAACATGATTTATTGGATTTGTTGAAGGTGAAGGATCTTTTATTGTAAATAATAGAGGAGATTTAGCTTTTATAATTACACAAAGTACAAGTGACATTCAAGTTTTAAATTTTATACAAGAAACATTAGGTTTTGGTAAAGTAATACCTCAATCATTATCTACTAGTAGATATGTAACACAAAATAAAAAAGAAATAGATATTATAATTAGTATTTTAAATGGTAATATTGTATTGCCTAGTGTTCAACAAAAACTAGATAAATTTGTTAAAGGATTTAATATTTGATGTAATAAAGGTAGAATTAGATTAGATACTGTTATATTAAAAAAAAATTTAAACTTACCTAGTTTAAATAATAGTTGATTAGCTGGTTTTACTGATGCAGAAGGTTGCTTTACTTGTTCAATTAGTGTAAAAGCAGATTTCAGTTTTAATTTTAATATTGCACAAAAATGAGAAAATAATAAGTATATTTTAGAACATTTATGTTTATTATTTAATGCAGGTAAAGTTACTAAACATTCAGTAGAAAATGTATATGAATATCGTATAGGTGGAGTTAAAAATTGTCAAAATATTTTTCCTTATTTTGATAAATATACTTTGTTTACTAAAAAATCTTCTTCTTATATTTTGTGAAAAGAAGTTCATAAGGATCTTATGAATAAAGATCATTTAAATAAAGAAAAATTATTAAAATTAATTGAAAAAGCAAGAATGATAAATAAATATAATAAATAAATAGATTGGGAAAAAAAATCATGGTTTAACGTATAAGTTATGAAGCTCTAAGGACAGATGTAAAAATATATAAGATCTTAAAGAGTAAATATTGATATTTCAATATACCATAGATTTAGTTAATATTTATCCCCCCCCGCGCGGAGCGCGCGGGGACCCGTGATTACTATTTGCAACTCTTAAACATAAAGCTTATATAATAGTTTATAAGTTTTAGTATATTATAGTTATAATAATATAAGGAAAAATAGTATAAATATTAGCGATGCTGGTGAAAACGGTCAATGTATTACTCATTTAAAGACCGTCGGTTTTTTAAGAAATCGCTACAGACTAGTACACCGGTGGGTGGCTGAAATGCTGCTTAATGTATAGTCGGTTTCTCCCATATATTATATTAATATATGCACAAGCCCATATTTTTTAGTATGGTACCTGGATTTAATCTGAGTATCTTATTAAGTTAAATTTGGAGAAATGGATTCTTCGGTCAAAATTGGCCCTATTTAGGTGAAATCCTTAAATTGAATTGCGCTATATGCTGGAACCTTCTAGGATACATGGACACCATTAATATAAGTCTGGGACTAGTCCTAGCCGTATTGGTAAAAGTTTCACGTATCCGTAAAAGGAATCAGCCGGTAACCAACGATAGAAGTTATTCTTCTCATCTAGTAGAAACCTCAGAGACTACACGCGCAACATCCAAAGAAACCCGATTCAATCAATGGTTAGCTGGTGTTATCGATGGTGACGGGAGTCTTCAAGTTAGCAAAGCAGGATATACAAGTTGTGAAATTACTGTGGCTCTTGTTGATGAACGTATGCTACGCATTATCCAGAACAAACTTGGAGGTTCTATTAAACCTCGTTCGGGTGTTCAAGCTATACGTTGGCGTTTACACAATCGATCAGGTATGATAGATTTGATTAATCGTATAAATGGGTACATTCGACACAGTAGTCGTTTAGTTCAACTTAATCGTGTATGTGCTGTACTAGGCGTGCAACTTTTAACCCCTGATGCTTTACACAACAAACATGGTTGGTTTGCTGGGTTTTTCGACGGGGATGGTACTATTGGTTATTATCTTAAAGGCCCAGATAATCGACCACAGTTAACTCTAAGTGTAACTAACAAATTGTATGTAGATGTAGTCCATTTTATGACTTATTTTGGTGGTGCTATTTACTTTGATAAAGCAAAAAATGGTTACTATAAATGAAGTATCCAATCAGAGGATAATTTTGCAGCCTTCCTTGAGTATACAAAAGTCTGTCCACTTCAATCTATTAAACGTAATCGTTTATTATTGGTTAAGGAGTATTACCGACTTGTAGAACTCAAAGCTCATAAAGCTTCAGAGGGCACAGTACTACACAAAGCTTGAATTAACTTTAACCGTAAATGGAACTAATTCCATATTTTCGGGTTTCTGAGTGATGATGATATAGTCCTTTTCCTTTGGTTTTCGGACCGAGGAAAGCATCCTGAAGTCAAATATATAGGCTTCATAACGTTGCTATTTGCTGGGATTACTTTGATATTAAGTTTTAAATACTCCATCTTTAATGAAATAGTAAAAATGTTAAAACAATTAAGTATATCAGCAGGTAACATTAAAAATGGTACCTCAGAGACTTTACGCAACGAAACTGTAGTAAAGACAGAAAATGTAAAATCTATCTCTGACCATGTCCCAAAACATTTAAAACCTCTTAAAGAGGATGAATTTGGATATTATTTGGCAGGTTTAATAGATGCTCTTGGTCAATTTACTAATAAACAACAGTTAGTTATTGAATTTCATTCATTAGATGCTTCTTTAGCTTATTATATAAAAAAACGTGTAGGTTTTGGAAGAGTAAAAAAAGTTAAAAATACATTTATTCTAGAAATTGATGCTATAAAAGGTTTGGAGAAAGTAATTAATTTAATAAATGGAAAAATTAGAAGAGAAAATAAATTAAATCAAATAATTAATAATATATTAAATCAAGATAATTATGTTGAATTTAGGAAAAAAATTAGTTTACATTGTAATTCAACTAAGAATTTCAAAAATCATTGATTAGCTGGTTTTTCTGATGGAGTAGCTGATTTTCAAATAAAAGAACTTAATTGAAGTAAAAAAGATGAAGTTAGATTAAATTTTCAAATTGATCATAAAGATAGTATTTTACTACTTATTAAAGACTTTTTAGGGGGCAACCTCTCATATAATCAGCGCGCGGAGATCCCGGTATATAAATATAATTCTTCTAGTTATGCTTCAGCCAAAAATGTTATTAATTATTTTGACTATTTTCATTTATTATCTAGTAAACAAATTAACTATTTAAAATGAAGAAAAGCATATTTAATAATTCAAAAGAGATATCATTTAAACAAAGATGGATTTGAAAAAATTATTAAATTAAAAAATTCAATGAACAGATTAAGTGATACTACAGTTTAAGATATAGTCCTAACAAGAATGTAAAATTTTTGAGTATTAATTATAATAGATTATTAACAAGAACTATTAGATTAATCAAATAAATTGTTATATATTAATTTTACCTGGGTTTGGTATAGTTAGTACAGTTATTTCTGCTAGTTCAAGTAAAAATGTATTCGGTCAAGATGGCCCTTTAAATATTAATTTATTGAAACAAACTATCTGCAGGAAATTAATAGCAAAATTAGTACAAAATACTTATTTAAGTACTTTTAATATTATTTTTAAGGTAAATCTAAATAATGTAATAAAGTTTGTACAAGGAATTTTTTATTTCCCTATTAACAATCTGCAAATAACCAAAGCACCAAGTTATTTTAACTTGAAATCCAAGACTTCATTGTCTAAAGGATTAAGCATGCGAGTAGGAATCTCAGAGGCCATACGTTTGTTTTCAACTACTTATAAGGATAATATTAATAATAATTTTAAGGAAAAAAAATTTAATGAGTGATTAGCTGGTTTAATAGATGGTGATGGTTGCTTCCAATTATCTAAAAAAGGTTATGCAAGTTTAGAAATAACTATGGAAATACGAGATAAAAACTGTCTTTATTTAGTTAAACAAAAATTTGGTGGTTCTATAAAAATTAAATCAGATATAAATTGATTAAGATATAGATTACATCACAAAGAAGGTATTTTACTTGTTATTAATGCTGTAAATGGTTTAATTAGAAATCCTAATCGTATTATTCAATTAGGTAATTTATGTGAAAAATACAGCATTACTTTAAAATATCCTGAGCCTTTAACATTCGATAATGGATGATTATCTGGTTTTTTTGATTCTGATGGTAGTATTTATTTAAATTTATTATCAAGTCAAGTACTTATTACTGCCACTCAAAAAAATAAATTTTTATTAGATAATTTGGTTTCTTTATATGGAGGAACTATTTATCCTATGGTAAAACAAGGAGCTTTTAAATGAACTGTTTTTAGGAAAGATGAGATTAGTAAATTACTTACATATTTTGAAATTAATCCTTCTAGATCTGCTAAACAGAAAAGATTAAAATTATTAATAAAATATTATGAACTTAGAAAGCTTAAAGCTCATTTAGCTTCTAGTAATTCTTTATTAGGTAAAATTTGAAAAAATTTTATTAAAAAATGAGAAAATTATTTATAAGTCCCCGCGCGCGGTGCGCGCGGAGACCCCCGGTTGAAAAAGATATGGTCCAATGTATAATATTTGTATCTAGGTATGGTTTATGCTATGATGTCTATTGGTGTTTTAGGTTTTGTTGTTTGAAGTTGAGTTTTGGCTTCGCCTCTTAGTGATTTGAGGAGTTATATTCTTTATTTTGCTATATGCTGAAAAGGTTTAGTGCTAATCGGTACCTTGAAATGTAAAAATTCTATTAGCTATACCCTATCAGCCGGCAATCTGTCCCTGTACTCCTTATATAGTAAAAAACAGAGTGCTTCAGAGACTATGCGCGAAACATCTTTTAATTTTTCAGCCTTTCGTTTGTATTACAATACGATCTTTGGAAATGATGCGAAACACTTACCCGATAGCTGATTAACTTGATTTATTGGTTTTGTAGAAGGAGATGGTGCCATTCAAACTTATTCGAAAGGTAAAAGAGTACGTTTTGTTATTACTCAAAAGGAAAGTGCTATCCTTTTCTACATTCAGAAAAAGTTAGGAATAGGAATTGTTAAGCATTTTCCACAAGGGAAAAGTGGTAACAAAAATGATTTTCACCGTTGGATGGTGGATAAACCCTCACATATTCTTTTACTAGCCTTTTTATTTAATGGTAATTTGGCTCTTACTCACAGAATACTACAATTATCTTTGTGAGTTCAAGCTTTAAATAATCGTTTTGGGGAAAATACAATTCAATTGATTAATACAGCTGTAACAATAACATTACAAGATGGTTGATTCTCTGGTTTTACCGACGCTGAAGGATGTTTTAATGTATCCATTACAGCCAATGCAAGATATGCTTTAGGTCATGTTATAAAAATGCGTTATCTACTTGATCATAAGGATAGTACTATCCTCCTGATCATACGAAACCTTTTTGGATTTGGTAAAGTAACTCTTAGATCCAAAACGGATGGTGTTTATCGTTATACAGTTACAGGGTTTAAATCTATGAATGATGTAATATCTTACTTTAAAGAATTTCCATTATTTACTAAGAAGGCTCATTCTTTCGATAAGTGATTAATCATTCATAATCTCGTTTCTAATAAATTACATCTCACTGAAGATGGATTAGCCCAAGTAAGAGCATTACAGAAACAGATTAATATTGATAATGTTCTGTCAAAAAAAACAGGATCTAAGCATCCTTAGTGCTATTGATTAAAAGATGAAGAGATAGTCCGATTCTCCTTGTGAAAGGAGCGCTTAACTAAGCGGGTAGATATGAGGAATATCTGCTAACATTTTGCATCACATGTACACAGTTGGATTAGATGTAGACACAAGAGCGTATTTTACAGCTGCTACATTAATTATCGCTGTTCCAACTGGTATTAAAATATTCTCATGATTAGCTACATGTTACGGTGGTTCTTTACGTATGACACCTGCAATGTTATTTTCTTTAGGTTTTGTTGTTATGTTTACTATTGGGGGATTAAGTGGTGTTGTTTTAGCTAATGCATCTCTTGATATTGCTTTCCATGATACTTACTATGTTGTAGCTCATTTCCATTATGTATTATCTTTAGGTGCTGTTTTTGCTATATTCAGTGGATGATATTTCTGAATACCTAAAATTTTAGGTTTATCTTATAATATATTTGCTGGTAAAGTTCATTTCTGACTTTTATTTATTGGGGTTAATCTTACTTTTTTCCCTCAACATTTCTTAGGATTACAAGGAATGCCTCGTCGTATCGGTGATTATCCTGATGCTTTTGCAGGTTGAAATTTAATTAGTAGTTTTGGTTCTATTGTAAGTGTTGTTGCTACTTGATACTTCTTAAATATTTTATACTTACAATTAACTCAAGGTACTCCTGTTTCAAGATACCCTTGATTAACTCCTCAATACTTTAGTGATTTATTCCAAACATTATTTAATAGAAATAATAGTTCATTAGAATGATGTTTAAATAGTCCACCTAAACCTCATGCCTTTGTAAGTTTACCTTTACAATCTTGTGCTTTTTAATTCCTTTTTTTTTTTTCCTATAGATAGCTATTATTTTTTACAATAATTATATGTATATCTCGTATATAGGAGAATAGTATTAGTGACATGTTAGTTTAATGGTAAAATGATGTGCTACGGCCACATTGATATAAGTTCAAGTCTTATGCATGAAAAAAAAATTCTTATTAGCTCAATGGTAGAGCGAAATACTTCTAATATTTTGATCCTAGTTCGAGTCTAGGATAAGAATTAAAGCTCTTATAGCTCAATGGTAGAGCAAAATACTGTTAATATTTGTATAGATGTTCGATTCATCTTAAGAGCTGCTACAGCTTATTTTTTTTGGTTAACTGATATATGGTCGAGTTATACTCGTCTGCCCGTTTGTTTTATTTATGAAATGATCCAAGCAGCAAAAATAATAGGAACAGGTTTAGCTACTACTGGTTTAATTGGAGCTGGTGTTGGAATTGGTGTAGTTTTCGGTGCATTAATTTTAGGTGTTGCTAGAAATCCAACATTAAGAGGACAATTATTCTCATATGCTATCTTAGGTTTTGCCTTCTCTGAAGCTACTGGATTAAGTAAATAGTCTAGTATAAATAAGGGTAAATTGCAAAAAGTTCTTTAATGATAATTTGCAGCGTAGCTTAATAATCTGATACGGTTTATAGATTTAAGAACGTTCAAGGACTAATAGATGAGTAGTATCAACAATAATTCTAACACGAATACCCTACATTTCATTTTTTGAAGTGTAATACATAGTCTAAAAAAAAAAGGAATTTTTTTGTTTATAAGGATAAACAGCCTTATAGTTTATTATGTAATCTTTTAATTATAGTTTATAATTAATTTGTTTAAACTTTTTTATATTTAAATTGTAATTTGTTAATAAAATTATAAGCAACAACCTTTTAATCAAAGTCCAGAAAAATTAAAGAATTATACTTTAATATATATTATACCTAATCTTTGGTAAAATTTTTTAGGTTGATTGAGTAAATAAAATTAAAAGTAAAGGATTCTTTATATGAAATATTAAGTGATTAATATCCTAATTCGTTTATTTGAAACTATAATTTTTATAGCTTTAATATGTATGTAAATCTAATTTTAGTTTATATAATAGACAAATTATGTTGTAAAGTATACCTTTGTCTTTAAAATAAGCCTAATACAGCTTTAGGTTTTAGGGTTAAAATTTATAGTAGTTAAACCATAATACAAATAATATAAATTCTAAAAATAGGTATATAAATTAGATTTTTTTACCTTTCGGAGGGTTATAGGTAAAAATAACAGACCTATTCTGTTTACAGTTTAATTAGTAAAAGAGTTTTAGCTTATAAACTTATATTAAAACTATAATAATACTAAGGTTTAATTACAAAATAGGTGAACTTACACAAAAATAGATTATATAATATTTTAAATTGTATTTGCTTTAATGATGGCTTTCCTTTTATTATATGTTGCCTAAGCAAACTTTAATAAATAAAATATGAAACCTGAAAATATGAAGAATAGAGTTAGAATAAAAAAAATTATTAAGAGTAGAGTTGGAGCCTATCTTTTAATATATTTTACTATAATAATTATTATTAGTGCTAAATTAAAAGGTTGTAATATAGATATGTGATTGCTAAATCTAGTAGATAACTATCCAGAATTAAAATTTGTCTGAGAAACCTTACTAGAGGTGTATAATAATCCTTATGATACCTTGACACAAATAAATCAGGAACATATTTTATGCATGAATAGTGAATCTATTGGGGAAGTAACATATACGGGTTATTCCACTGATTCTTCTACAACTGGTACTACAACCCAAGTAGAAACTATTAGTGAACCCGAACCTATTGTAGAAAATACATCTACAGAAGAAACTAGTAGTGAACTCGAATCTCCTGAAGAAAGTTCTTCAGAAGAAACTAGTAGTGAACTCGAATCTCCTGAAGAAAGTTCATCAGAAGAAGAAACTACTAGTGAACCCGAATTTCCTGAAGGAAATATACCTTCAGAAGAAACTAGTAGTGAACCCGAATCTTCTGAAGAAAGTTCAACCTCTCAATAATATACTGGGTTAATATCTCCTGAGAATAGAAGGGTTCCAGCAGGATCTCCTGCACCTGATGAAGTATTTGATAATCTTAATAAACTTGCAATGCGTAATGTTATTGATGCTGACAGTGAAGCGAAAAAACTTCTAGATATGGTTCGTCCTGAAGATATAGAAGCAAAGAATGAAGAAATAAATGAGTTATTAAGAAAAGCAAGTGAATTAGCAGGTGGAATGGAATTACTTGTGGATGAGATACCAGAGTATGGACATAGATGAAGTGATTCACAAAGCTGTTGAGGTGCTATTGATAGTGTTGAAGACATGGTAGAAGAATTTAATTTTGATCTTGAGACAGAAGCACAAGCAAGGGCTGCGTCTGGTAAAACGGATGATGAGGCAATTGCGGAAAAAGAAGAAGCAAGAGCTGAAGCAGAAGCAAATTGAATAGAAGCCTTGAATGAACTTGATTTAGCAGAGTTTGAAGCTGCAGAAGCAGCACGAAGACAAGCAGAAATAGACGAAGTTGAATAAATGCTTCAAGCTGAACGTGATTCTTTGGCGATTCTTAATGATCCAATAGTAGTAAGAGGTTTAGTAGAAGAACAATTAGCAAGGTTAGCACAAGAATCAGCTGAAGCAGCTTCTAAAATTGAGGGTGCAGATAGTAATAGCGAGATTAATAGTAATAATGATAATAATAATGATAATGATAATAATAATTAAAACATAATAAATAACATTTAACAATAAATTTTTAATTTATGCTTTTTTTTTTTAATTTATGCTTTTTTTTTAATTTATGCTTTTTTTTTAATTATGCTTTTATATTTTAATTTATGCTTTTTTTTTATGTTTTTATATTTTAATTTATGCTTTTTTTTTTTTCTAAGTAAGGGGTGGAAGGGTGGTTTTTACTAATCTATATAATTTAAATTATTTTAATTAGTCTTGAGGACTAATTACTATAAAATTTTATATCTTTTTTAGCTTTTATTTTACTTCTGTTTTTTTTTTTATGAGATATTTTATATATAAATTGAATTATATATATATAATTAATTAGACTAAATTTAGATTAGGTTTTTATATTTTAATAATAGAGCGTAGGGTTAACGGTTAGCCTTTTAGTTCATATTACCTAACCTAAACCTGATAAATCGAAGAGGGGGATTAATTTGATTAATCTTGCTGTAGCAACGAGGTAAACCATGTTGTCTTCACTAATTCTTTTTTGTTCGATTTACTTTAGTAGGATAGGATAGGTGGTTAGATCGGTATACAATAATTAAAATAAAAACTTGAATATATAAAAGTAAAAAAAAAAATAACAAATAAAAGATTAATAATAAATATGTCTGAAAACATGTTTAGATTACAAAATATAGGTGAAACTTTAAATATATTTAGTATGGATAATGAAGTAATAAAACTTGATGCACCAACACCTTGAGGTTTATTTTTTCAGGATAGTGCAACACCTCAAATGGAAGGAATAGAGGAATTACATAATAATATTATGTTTTACTTAGCTGTAATATTATTTTCAGTATCATGAATGATGGTAACTATAATAAAAAGTTTTATTTCAACAAAATCAGCAATATCTCATAAATACATGAATCATGGTACATTAATAGAATTAATATGAACTATAACACCGGCGGTAATCTTAATACTAATAGCATTTCCTTCATTTAAATTATTATATTTAATGGATGAAGTAATAGATCCGTCATTAGTTATATATGGAGAAGGTTTCTTTTTAGGTGGCCTTATATTATATATATTAAATAAAATAAAAGATACCATAAAAAATTTTTATGGTGAAAAAAATACTACTATGGTACCTAACTTAGCTCAAGTTCAGGTAACAGCCCCTGCGATAAAAAAACAAAATAAATTATTAGGTAATTTTACAAGATATTTTCATACTAAAGTAAGAGCTTCTAGAAGAATAGGACCACATAATAAAGATGTATTGTCTGTATTAGTAGGTTCTTTATTAGGAGACTGTTACGGAAATAGAAGATCTGTAGAAGGTACTAGATTTGTATTTAAACAAAGTATAATACATAAGGAATATTTATTCTGATTATATGATTTCTTTTATAGTAGAGGTTATACTTCAAATTTAGAACCTAGAAAATATACTAGATTTATAAAAAATAGATCTAAAGAATATTATGGTTATGAATTTAATACTTATACCTTTAGAAGTTTTAATTGAATATATGATATGTTTTATAAAAAAGGTAAAAAAAAAATTAGTAAAAAAATAGAAAATTATTTAACACCATTAGCTTTAGCTGTTTGAATAATGGATGATGGGGGTTGAGCTAATCCAGGTGTTCGTATTTCTACTTATAATTTTAAATTAGAAGAAATAAAATTTTTAGTTTCATTATTAAAAATACTTTATGATTTAGATTGTACTATTCAAAGTTTAGAAAATGGCGTTCAATTTGCTATTTATATTAAGAAAAATTCTGTACCTAAGCTAATAGATATAGTATTACCTTATATGCATGATTCTATGCATTATAAATTAGGAATTAAAGTTTAATTTATTATACGGGATAGTAGAAGTTCTTTTAACTAAATATATATATAATAGTCGTGAAATATAATAGACGAGTTAAAAACTAGTTAACTTTTGAGCTAAAGTTAATAAAAAGAGATCTATTTATTTCTAAGTTTCCGACGGGAGACTTAAAGGAAGAGATATTTCTTTCTTTGGCGACACGAGTGAAAACAGTTAAAATATTATTATTTGTTAAAATCTGGAATAATAATACAAGACTGTCAGTAAACAATTTTTTTTTTTTGTGTTTATTGCAACAGACTGGGTCACTTGTGGGTATTAATGGATTTAATGCTTAATGTACAGTCGATCGCACCAATGATATTGAAGTTATCAATATCCAGATTTTACAAATGCAGATGGAGAATTTATAGAATTTGATTCATATATTGTACCAGAATCTGATTTAGAAGAAGGAGGGTTAAGAATGTTAGAAGTTGATAACAGAGTAATTATACCTGAATTAACACATACAAGATTAGTAGTATCAGCTGCTGATGTAATACATTCTTTTGCTGTTCCATCTTTAGGAATTAAATGTGACGCATATCCAGGTAGATTAAATCAATCATCTGTATATATAAATAGAGAAGGTACATATTTTGGACAATGTTCTGAAATATGTGGAATATTACATAGTTCAATGCCTATAGCTATACAATCAGTTAGTCTTAAAAAATTCTTGCTATGATTACGTGATCAAATGGGAGAATAAAAAAAAAAAAGTAATATATAACAATATATTACAAAAGATTAAAAAATAAAAAATTTAATCTTTTTTATATTACATGTATGAATCTAACGTGAAAGTCATGAATTTTGCATTAATATTATTTTTAGTAGGAATTTTAGGTTTTGTTTTAAATAGAAAAAATATAATACTAATGCTTATTTCAATAGAAATAATGTTATTATCTATAACTTTTTTAATATTAATAAGTTCACTAAATTTTGATGACATTATGGGTCAAACTTTTGCTATATATATTATAACTATAGCTGGAGCAGAATCAGCTATAGGTTTAGGTATATTAGTAGCTTTTTACAGATTAAGAGGAAGTATTGCAATACAATATAAATAATGTATTTAGTAATTATTTTATTACCATTATTAGGTTCTATTATTTCAGGTTTCTTTGGGAGAAAAGTAGGAATTAAAGGAGGACAGTTAATAACTTGTAGTTTTATTATAATAACTACAATATTAGCTATATTAGCTTTTTTTGAAGTAGGATATAATAATATACCTATAGAAATTAATCTTATGAGATGGATTGATTCAGAATCTCTTAATGTTAATTGAGGGTTTTATTTTGATAGTTTAACAGTTAGTATGTTAATACCTGTCTTAATAGTTTCAAGTTTAGTTCATATTTATTCTATAGGTTATATGAGTCATGATCCTCATATCCAAAGGTTTTTTAGTTATCTAAGTTTATTTACTTTTATGATGATTATTCTTGTAACAGCTAATAATTATATCTTAATGTTTTTAGGTTGAGAAGGTGTTGGAGTTTGTTCTTATCTTTTAATAAATTTTTGATTTACTAGAATTGCAGCAAATCAAAGTTCTATCTCAGCTTTTTTAACTAATAGAGTTGGTGATTGCATTTTAACTGTTGGTATGTTTATGATTATATGAACTTTTGGTAATATAGATTATTCAACAGTATTTTCTTTAGCTCCTTATATTAATCATGATATAATAACTTTAATAGGTATATGTTTATTAATAGGTGCTATGGCTAAAAGTTCTCAAATTGGTCTTCATGTCTGATTACCTCAAGCTATGGAGGGTCCTACTCCGGTATCAGCTTTAATACATGCTGCAACAATGGTTACAGCCGGTGTGTATTTATTAATGAGATCTTCACCTTTAATAGAATATAGTTCAACTGTTTTATTACTTTGTTTATGAGTAGGTGCTATAACAACTGTATTTAGTTCTGTTATTGGTTTATTTCAACAAGATATAAAAAAAGTTATAGCTTATTCTACTATGAGTCAATTAGGTATGATGGTCATAGCTATAGGTTTATCTTCTTATAATATTGCTTTATTTCATTTAGTAAATCATGCTTTTTATAAAGCTCTTTTATTTTTAGGGGCTGGGGCTGTTATTCACTCTGTTGGGGATAATCAAGATTTTAGAAAATATGGTGGTTTAATCTCATTTTTACCTTTAACTTATTCAGTTATGTTAATAGCTTCTTTAAGTTTAGTTGCTTTCCCTTTCATGACTGGTTTCTACTCTAAAGATTTTATTCTTGAGTCTGCTTATGGTCAATTTATTTTTTCTAGTACTATTGTTTATTTTATTGCTTCTATTGGTGCTATGTTTACTACTTTGTATTCTGTTAAAGTTTTATATTTAACTTTCTTAACTAATCCTAATGGACCTTTAATTAACTATAAACAAGTTGATCCTGGTAATATTTTCATTAATTTACCTTTAATTATTTTAGCTATTTTCTCTATTTTTTTTGGTTATATTACTAAAGATACTTTTATTGGCTTAGCTTCTGGTTTCTTTTCTGATAATAGTTTATTTATTCACCCTTCACATGAAATTTTATTAGATACTGAATTTGCTGTTCCTACTTTATTTAAATTATTACCTTTTGTTTTTACTTTATCTTTAACTTTTATTTCTTTAATCTTTTCTGAATTTTTTCCTAAATTTATTATTAATTTTAAATTTTCTAGTTTAGGTTATAATATTTTTAGTTTCTTTAATCAAAGATTTTTTATTGAATTATTCTATAATAAATATATTACTGATTTTGTTCTTAATTTAGGTGGACAAACTACTAAAGTTTTAGATAAAGGTTCTGTAGAATTATTAGGACCTTTTGGGCTTGAAAAAGGTTTATTAAATTTAAGTAAAAATATTGGTACTTTAAGTACTGGTGTTATTACTTCTTATGCTTTGTATATTTTAATTGGTTTAATATTTTTTATTTGCTTACTGTATTTTAGTTTTATTGATAATAATATTTTATTATTATTATTATTTGCTATATTTTCTACTATTAATAGAAGCTATGTTAAATAATTAACCTTTATACTTATTATTGCTTATTACTTTTTTTTTTTAATTAAAAAAATTCCCCCCCCCCCCTTTTTTTTTTATTATTAATTTTTATTAAATATACTGCTTATTAATTTTAAGTTTCTTAAATGTTTAAGTCATAGATAGTAGAAACCTATTTCTACTACTTAGAGTAATTTTTATTAAAAGTTAAAGAGAATTAAGTAGAATATACTACAGAAATGGTCAAAATACCAGATCCGAACTAGTCGGATATTCTCTGAGATTAAAAAAGTATTCAGGTTAGAGCCAGGTGGTTAGGCGTCTCAATTGGGATGAGGAATTGTTATGTTCGAATCATAATAACCTGAATAAATTATAAAAATTAAAAAAATCGAAATCAATACATTATTAGTTTTAATAATGAAGATGATTTAAAGATATTAGCTATAAAAATATGAGGAGGGAGAGGTAATCATAGGTAGTAATACCATAGGCTTATTTAAATTTTAAACCAGATTATTAGTTTTATTATGAAAAAAATTCAATAGGTAAAAATAAAATATAACGTATTAAATATGATTATATTAACAATATTTTTTTTAATATTGTCTATTTCTCTAAATATTAGAAGAGACATTTCTATATCTTATTCTCGAATAGGGATGCTAATTCAAATTTATTGTATTTATATTAGTTATAATAATTTGTATATAAGTTATTTATATGAAGGAGTAGGTTTATACGGGGGATTATTTAATATCTCATCAATATCAATAATATTTCATTTTTTAATATTTTTACTGAGTTTAATAATAATAAGTCTAACAGGGTTTTATTCTAGAAAATCTCTAAATTCAAATCTACTAAAAAAAAATACAAATATACTAAATAAAAAAGGAGAACAATACACTATAATAGAATATACATTAATAATTCAGTTTATAATAACAGGAAGTATTTTATTAATATCAAGTAGTGATTTAGTTTCTCTTTTTTTATCAATAGAATTACAAAGTTATGGATTATATATATTATGTACAATTTATAGAAATTCAGAGTCATCAACAGCTTCAGGTTTAACGTATTTCCTTTTAGGGGGATTGTCTTCATGTTTTATTTTATTAGGAATAGGATTAATTTATGCTAATTCAGGAACAACATATTTAGATAGTTTTTATATAATAACAAATATAACCAATATTATATCAGAAAATGAATTAAATAACCCTATGACAAAAGATATTGCAAATTATATACCATATTGTTTATTATTAATAACAATAGGTTTATTATTTAAAATGTCAGCAGCCCCTTTACATTTTTGATCACCTGATGTATACGATGGAATACCAACAATAGTAACTACTTTTGTAGCTATAATACCAAAAATATCCTTAATAGTGGTACTATTCCATTTAGTTCATTATACAAATAATATATATATAACATCAGAATATACATGAACTACTAGTTTATTAATAAGTAGTTTATTATCATTAATTATAGGAACAGTATTAGGATTAACTCAAGTAAGAATAAAAAGATTATTTGCATATAGTACAATCTCACATTTAGGATTTATATTATTAGCAATAAGTATAAATAGTGTAGAATCAATACAATCTTTTATATTTTATCTAATTCAATATAGTATTTCTAATTTAAATGCCTTTTTAATATTAATTAGTATAGGGTATACATTATACTTTTTCATTAATCAAAATAAAAGCTATAATAATTTAATAGAAAAGAATAACTCACCAATACAATTAATAAGTCAAATAAAAGGTTATTTTTATATTAATCAAACATTAGCATTAAGTTTAGCAATAACTCTATTTTCTTTTGCGGGAATTCCACCACTAATCGGGTTTTTTGCCAAATTGATGGTATTCTCTGCAGCATTACAAAATGGGTTTGTTTTCTTAGCTTTAGTGGCTGTAGTTACTAGTGTTATAAGTGCTGTTTATTATTTAAATGTGGTTAGATTTATGTTTTTTGAAGAACAACCCTACAATTCAAGTAAAGAATTATTTAATGCCCCTGCTCAGATAATAGATAATAATAAAGAAGTTGAAAGTAAATTCTCTTATACTAATGTTTCTTTATCTAATGCTTTATCTATCCCTATTTCTATTTTAACATTAATAATTGTTTTATTTATGTTTACTCCGGATCAAGTATTACATATGTCAAATTTATTATCTATTATTCTATTTACTCCTTGTAACTTCTTTTAATTAACATAAAAGTATATTTTTTTTTATCTTGTGCGTTTGTGGGGTATTCTTAACATTATAAGTTTTATTAGGAAATAGATTTAAGGAGCTAACCTAAAAAATGAACAAGATATAATTATTTCTTGATTGTCTATTTATCTAAGAGGTATTTCTATTGATATATCTAGAATAGGAATGATTATTAACTATTTTTTCTGGATATAGTAAATTATCGAGTTAGATGTATTTTAACAAATGGGTTTCTGTATATTTATTAAATTTAGCCTCAATATTAATATTCTTCTTATTTAATATAATATTAATAGTAAGTTTAATAAGTTTTTATTATAGAATATATATTTTTAATTGACTTAATATACTAATTTCAAAGGTTAATTCTATAATATTAATAGTAAGTTTAAAAACTTTTTATTATAGACATTATCTTTTAAATTGACTATATTTAAAGGTTATACAAATATAAATTATTACTTCGTAACATAATAGTGATATATTTAAAGGTTTAAAAATTTTTTTTGCTACATTGTGTTTGGAGGTCTGATCTATCTATTCCTATTTAAACCTTTATTATTTAAAAGTTTATTATTAATATGTTTTAAAACTTTATCTACCTGATATTTTTAAACGCTTCTAGATTAAATCACCAATAATTTAGTATATAATATTGTACAGGTTTATACATAAGATGCTTAAATCAAAAAAGGTTAATACTACTTATATATATATAATTTATTAAAAAAAATTTTATCTAAATTTTCATGTGTTAATTCTGATTTTACAAGGTCAAATATTTACTGATTCTTTTTGTTATATTTTGTATTACCTTTTGTTTTAGTTTTATTTATAAATTAGCTATCAGTTTAACCTTTATATGTTTTAGATAAATATGAAAAACTCTTGTTCCTATTATTTCTAATAAAAAATATTGTCTTTAATCCTTAGAGAATATATATCTATATAGCCTTATTGGTAAATAAGGTGTAAAATTAGACTTAAAGTATTAAGGTGGTACTTTATAAACTATATCAAAAATATATCAGATTTACCTTAATACATATAAATCTAATAAATAGGGAATTTTTTTTTTAATTATCATCTAAAATGATATCACTCTTGTCTTTATTATTAATACCTTTAATAGGTATCTTAATTATATTATTCAAAACATCATATGGTATTAATAAAATGGGTTCTAATCAAATAAAACAGATAGGTTTAACTACTAGTATTATTAATTTAATTGTTTCTTTAATAATATTTATCTTATTCGATTTTAGTGGTAAAGAATTTCAGTTTATACAAATTGAAGAACAATATAATCTAAGTTATTACGATTTATACTTAGGAGTTGACGGAATATCTATATATTTTATATTATTAACTACTATCATAATTCCAATTGCTTTGGTATCTAATTGAAAATCAATAGAAGGTAATACTGTAATATCTTTTGTAACTATAATATTATTATTAGAAACATTATTATTAGCAGTTTTCTTAGTTTTAGATATTTTATTATTTTATATTTTTTTTGAAAGTATCCTACCACCTTTATTTTTATTAATTGGGTTATTTGGATCAAGTGATAAAGTTAGAGCTAGTTTTTATTTATTTTTATATACTTTATTAGGTTCTTTATTTATGTTACTATCTATAATTACAATGTCATCTATAATGGGTGCAACTGATTTTGATGCATTATCAAAAGCAAATTATAATTATATAACTCAACTTTTTTTATTTTATGGTATTTTTTTATCTTTTGCTGTTAAAACACCAACTATTTTTTTAAATACTTGATTGTTAAAAGCTCACGTTGAATCACCTTTAGCTGGAAGTATTATTCTAGCTGGTATAGTTTTAAAGTTAAGTTTATATGGTATATTTAGATTAATATTACCGTTATTACCTAAAGCTACTATAGATTATACATTTGTAGTTTATGTTATAGGTGTTATAACTATATTGTATGCTAGCTTTAGTACATTAAGAACTATAGATATTAAAGAACTTATAGCTTATTCATCTGTATCTCATGCAGCTGTTTATCTTTTAGGTGCATTTAGTAATACTATTCAAGGTATTGAAGGTGCTATTACTTTAGGATTGGCTCACGGGTTTGTTTCTTCAGGTTTATTTATTTGTGTAGGAGGTGTTTTATATGATAGATCTTCTACTAGATTAATTACTTATTATAGAGGTATGACTCAATTAATGCCTATTTTCTGTGTTTTATTTTATATTTTATCTTTAGGTAATTGTGCTACACCTTTAACTTTAAATTTCATTGGTGAATTTATGTCTCTTTATGGTGTTTTTGAAAGAATATCTTTATTAGGTGTTTTAGCTACTAGTTCTATGATCTTTTCGGCAGCCTATACTATCTTTATGTTTAATAGAATAGCTTTTGGTGGTAAATACTCTTCTTATTTTTTTAATTATGTTAAAGATTTAAGTAAAAGAGAATTTGCTATTTTACTTTCTCTTGTTGTCTTTACTATTTTATTTGGTATTTATCCTTCTATTATACTTGATGGTTTACATTACTCAGTCTCATCTTTAATATATAATTTCTAATATTTTTATATTTATATATCTATTAGATTTTTTTTTTTACTTTTACCTTTTATTTATAGTTTATTTTTAATATACATAGTATTAAATAATAATGAGTAAATAAATTCATAAAACATCTTAATTACCTGTATATAAGTAAAACCTACCCCCCCCCCTTTATTTTTAATTACATATTTAGGTTAATAAGCTGTTTAAATAAGGTTCTAATTACAACCAAATTATATAAATTCTTCTTTGTTTTTTTTTTTAACTTTAAGTTTAAGGGCTGCAAGGTCTTAAGTAAATATCTAGATTTATTTTTTTTTTTATTAATAAATTAAGCCAGAATTAGTTACCTTTTTTTTTGTAAATCAAGTGATATTTACATTAATAATACTAAGTATTATCTTTTATACATTTAGTAATTATATATTACCATGGTTTAAATTTAGTTTAATATTAATAGCATGTCTAACAAGTTTTTATTTTTTTAAATCTAAATTAAATAGACTAATTTCAAAGGTTTATTCTAGTCTTTCTACTTGACTACTTTTAAAGGTTAGAGCAATAATAAATAATTATCCGGAAATTAAGAAAAATATACTTGCATCTTTAAGTGATTTAGTCAAAATTGTGTGAATAGGTTTAGCATATATATTCTTATTTAAACCTTGATTATTTAAATATTTATTATTATGATTTATTAAACTTTTATATAAAATTTTATTAAGAATGCCAGTTAATATTGTTCTATCTGCAGCAGGAAGTTTTAATGCGTTTGGCCCTGGTAATGGAGGGCCTACGCCTGATGGTAATAACTACCATTTACTCGCAACGTCTGGTATTAATGATAATAATTATCCAGGAAGTGATCTTCAACTTAGCTACTGAATTAAAGTTAAGAATTATTTAGATGTTATGAAAAATAATCCTCTACAAAAAACTAGTATATTACTTGTAAATAATTCTTTAATTAGTGTGTTTTCAGAACCTGAACAAAACAATACAATATTTGGAAATTGTATTTCAGATCTGAAATATATGCATCGTAATTGACCCTTACACAGGACGAATTATAATTGCTTTAGTTGTTGTGAAATGTACGATTTATGACGGGAACCGTATAATATGTTTGAGGAAGGTCAGGGTATTATCAAAAAACTTTCAAGAGATATGAATGCAGCACTTAATAACGCTAAAAGAGAAATAAATCTACTTAGTATGTACGCTAGTTTAGAATATACAGGACCTTCTGAACATCGTCATAAAATAGTACAAAGTAGTCCGTTTGGTAATTATTGAGCTCTATCTGGTTACTTCACAGCAGAAGATTCAGTTAAATTAACAAGAATAAATCAATATTTTATTAGATTTAACTGACTTGCGGGGAATTTAGCTATAGCTCTAGATACAATAAGTGATTTAGAAAATAGTTTGGGAATAAAATTTATAAATAATAAAGTTGAAAGCCTATTAAAACATGGAGATAATCTTTTTCAAGCTGCTAGTTATGCTACACCTGCTGAGTTTGAATAATATTCTAATAGAAGAACTAGGTATACTTCAGGGTTAATAAATATACCTATTACTTGACATTAATATAACATGTCATATTATAAATATATTCCTTTTTTTAGGGCTTATATTAGTTATACTTTAATATAAGCCCTAGTAAACAAATTAAGATAATAGTATATTATTCTTTTTTCTATATACTCCTTGAAACTTATTATTAAATAACAGAATAGTATATTTTTTTTATAACTATCTATTTAATATAGTTAAATTAAATAATATTACTAATTAAGCGTTAGTTTATACAAAAAAGTATGAGAATTTTAAAAAATTATCCTTTATTAAAATTAATGAATTCATATGTAATAGATGCACCAACACCATCTAATATAAGTTATTTATGAAATTTTGGTTCTTTATTAGGTTTATGTTTAGGTATACAAATAGTTACAGGTGTTACTTTAGCAATGCATTACACACCTAATGTATTAGAAGCTTTTGATTCGATAGAGCATATTGCATAGGCATAATGTGTTCTTTAAATCAAGCTAAATGCTGGAAAATCTAATTATATGACAATCAGCAGGTAACCATAAGATAAATCTTATGAAACTTCAGAGACTATACGCTTGACATCTGGTCTCGATAGAGATTAGATGATGAAATAGTCCAATCTTAACCGGAAGGTAAAAAATTTTTTGATTATTAGTCTATACTTATTTATGAGTATAAGTTTATTATATTCTATTTATGTATCGGGTTATAAAAATAAAATGGGATTTTTCCACTTTTCTACTCATAGCTCTTACTTGGAGAAAAAGGATGAAATAAACACCAAAGGTGTTTCCAATGACGATTTCTTTCATTGATTTTCAGGATTTACAGATGCAGAAGGAAACTTCTTAATTACTTTAGATCGTGAATATATTAAGTTTAGATTTAAAATAAATTTACATATTGACGATGTTAAGGTTCTATATCTAATAAAATCTAAATTAAATATAGGTAGAGTTTATGAAGAGAATGCTAAAAATCGTTGTTCTTTTATAGTAGAAAAATATTCAGATATAAAAAATGTAATATGTCCTCTTTTTAAAAGTTATCCTTTACATACTAGTAAAAAACTAGATTTTGAAAATTTTTATGAGGCTGTTCTTATAAAAGATAAAAAAAATCTATCTAATGCTCATATGCAAAGAATAACCTTTATTAAAAATAGTATGAATTCTAAAAGGGATGTATTTACATATAATACTTCAAAATCTCAAATTATAATAAACCCTAACTGATTCTTAGGTTTTTTAGAAGGTGAAGGTACTTTTGGTATTAAAGTTGGATCTGCTTTGTATTTACAAGTAGCTCAAAAAAATACAAGTCAAGAAAGTTTAAATGCTATCACAACCTTCTTAACTGGATTATCTAACAATACTTTATATAACAGTAAAATATTGCCTTTGAATGTAGTAAGTACGATTAATGTTAGAACAAATGTAGTATCTTTAGTTGTTAATAGTGTAGATGCTCTATATTATTATATACTACCTTTTTTAAATACGTCTAAGATGTATACACGTAAAGCTATTGATTTTAAATTATGAAGATTAGCTTTATTGTTAAAAATACATGGTTATTTTTTTTTACCGGAAGGTAAAAAATTATTTTTAGATATATCAGATATTATTAACAAAAGATACACTACAGGTTTTATAGGAGAAACTGATAAAATAATTGAGGAGATCTTTGAGAGATATAAAACTATTTTAGAGAAGAATCCTCCCTTTGATGTTAAAGCTAATATACCTCATGTAGATAATGTACGAGCATTTAGTATTAAAAATAAATCTGAAAACCCTAAAAGAGTATATATATATACAAATGAAGGTATGGTTAGTGGTTCTCCTTTTGTTTCATATAGTGCAGCACATAAAGCACTAGGATTAAAACCAAGTAGTAATACATGCAATCGTTATATAGATACAGGTAGATTATATAAAAATAAATATATTTTTTCCTCTAACCCCATAGATAGATCGTCTAGGGGTTAGAACATAGTAGATTTATAATCTCTTTTGATTATGCGTGATGTAAATAATGGATGATTAATTCGTTACTTACATGCTAATACTGCATCTGCTTTCTTTTTTTTAGTTTATCTACACATAGGTAGAGGTATGTATTATGGATCATACCAAAGACCAAGAACATTAACTTGAGCTATTGGAACTATAATTCTTGTAGCTATGATGGCTACAGCTTTCTTGGGTTATTTACATAGCCCAAAATGGTTTAATATAAATATTTCCTTTTTATATGTTTTATTAAATATTTTTTTTTTATATATTATAAAATGAGGAAAAATTGAAGATAAAAGTAAAAAAGGACATAAAGTAAAACAATTAAAGTATAATGTAAATAAAGGATTATACAACAAAATTAGTCTTTTATGAGTTGTAAAGGACCAGCACGGACATAGGTCTAGTTTAAGGAAATATTCTTCAAATTGTTCTGCAAATAATAGTCTTGATATTTCTGATAGATTAAAGGAAATAATTAAAGAATTAGGTTTAAATCCTGTATATATTTTTGAGAATTTAAATTTAGAAAATACTAAGAAACAAATCTTAAATGATACTAGAGGTTTAAGTGGTATATATATTATAATTAATAAAATAACTAAAGATTATTATATAGGTTCTGCAGCAACAAATAGATTTTATTCTAGATTTAGTAATCATCTTATTTATTTTAGAGGTAGCAAAATAGTAAAATTAGCGGTTAAAAAATATAATTTAGAAAATTTTGCTTTTATAGTATTAGAATTATATCCTAATATTGTTACAAAAGAAAATAATAAGGAACTAATAGATTTAGAAGATAAATATTTAAAAATATTGTTGCCTAATTATAATATATTAACTGAAGCAGGATCTAGTTTTGGATATAAACATACTGAAATCGATCGTCAAAAAATGAAAGATATATATACTGACGAAAGACGTGAAATAATAGGTAGTTTAAATAGAGGTAAGAAATTATCTCAAGAAACAATAGAAAAAATGAGAGAAAAAGCTTTAAAAAGACCACCAATGTCAGAAGAGACTAAACAAAAATGTATAACAAATACAAAACCCGTTACTTTGTACAATTTAAATGGTACTATCTATGGTGAATATCTTACTATTAAAGATGCAGCAAAAGCTATAAATTGTAATGAAAAAACAATAATAAGAGTGTTACAAACAGAAAAAAAATTAGTAAAAAAACAATGAATAGTGAAAGCTTTTAGTGAATAGACATTAATCTAAATATCATACTTTATTTATATTAAATCATAGTCCCATTATTAACAATCTTTTTGCAATCTTTATAGAAAAAAAAAGATTAAAGTGGTATAACCCGACAGGGATATAGAATAGTCTTTAAGATTATTTGGCGATATTAGTGAAAACGATCAAAGAGATTTTAAATACTTCAAGATCGTCGGTTATATAAATGATCGCGACAGACTGGGTCACTAATGGGTGGCTGAAACGCTGCTTAATGCACAGTCGTACTTCGGCAGAAGCCGCAGAATATAAAGTTATTCTGGCTTATTATGAATATATTAATAAGTAAGTTTGTATGTTTTACCTTATGGTCAAATGTCATTATGAGGTGCTACAGTTATTACTAATCTTATGAGTGCTATACCATGAGTTGGACAAGATATTGTTGAATTCCTTTGAGGTGGTTTACATGAGGAACCTTACTACGGTGACGTAGTTTTTAAAATCCTGCTTAATGCTGAAAAATCTTTTAATTTAGGGTTTGCATACGATTTATTCTTGATTTTAATATCAATTATTAACGTAAAAATTGCAATGACATGAAGATAATCGGCAGGGGTAAGAAGTTTGCACACTTCAGAAGCCTCTCAGAGACTACATGCAGGAGATCTCACATATGCTTATTTAGTTGGTTTGTTTGAAGGTGATGGTTTTTTTTCTATTACAAAAAAAGGTAAATATTTAACATACGAATTGGGTATTGAATTGTCTATTAGAGACGTACAGTTAATACATAAGATTAAAAGTTTATTAGGTGTAGGTGTTTTAAGTTTCAGAAAGAGAAATGAAATAGAAATGGTTTGTTTAAGAATTAGAGATAAAAATCATTTGAAAAATTTTATTATACCTATATTTGATAAATATCCTATGTTTTCTAATAAACAATATGATTATTTAAGATTTAGAAATGCTTTACTATCAGGTATTATTTATTCAAAGGATTTACCTGAATATACTAGAAGTAGTAAATCTTTAAATTCTATAGAATCTATTATTAATGCTCCTTATTTTTCTGCTTGATTAGTCGGGTTTATAGAAGCAGAAGGTTGTTTCAGTGTTTATAAATTATATAAGGATAAGGATTATTTAGTAGCTAGTTTCGATATTGCTCAAAGAGATGGAGATATTTTAATATCTGCTATCCGTATGTATTTATCTTTTTCTACTACAGTATATTTAGATAAAAATAATTGTTCCAAATTAAAAGTTACAGGTGTAAGATCTATAGAAAATGTTATTAAATATTTGCAAAATGCTCCTGTAAAATTATTGGGTTATAATAAGTTACAATATATATTATGATTAAAACAATTACGCACAATATCTAGATATTCAGAAAAAATTAAAATACCTTCTAAATACTAAATAATGAGATCGTGACATAGTCCGAACAATAAAGCAATTTATTGAGTGTAACGATAGTTTATTTTAAATAAAGTTACCAACATAATCGCTCAGTTAATAATGCTACATTAAATAGATTCTTTTCTCTACATTTTGTATTACCTTTTGTCTTAGCTGCTTTAGTTATAATGCATTTAGTTGCATTACATGATACAGCTGGATCTGGTAATCCTTTAGGTGTTTCAGCTAATTATGATAGAATACCTTTTGCACCTTATTACGTATTTAAAGATTTAATTACTGTGTTTATCTTTTTCTTTGTTTTATCTGTATTTGTTTTCTTTATGCCTAATGCTTTAGGTGATTGTGAAAATTATGTAATGGCTAATCCTATGCAAACTCCTTCTGCTATTGTTCCTGAGTGATATCTTCTTCCTTTTTATGCTATATTAAGATCTATACCTTCTAAGATTTTTGGTGTTATAGCTATGTTTGGTGCTATTTTAATTTTATTAATTTTACCTTTTGTTGATAAATCTGTAGTTAGAGGTATACAATTCAGACCTCTAAGTAAAATAGCTTTTTATGTTTTCGTTGCTAATTTCTTAGTTTTAATGCAACTTGGAGCCAAACACGTTGAAGACCCTTTTATTTTGCTTGGTCAATTAAGTACTATTTTATACTTCTCACATTTTGTAATTATAATACCTGTTCTTAGTCGTATTGAAAATATTTTAATGGATTTAGGTATTAAATCTTAATATTTTTTCCAAATTTAGTTACAAGTTATTCTTTAAATTTTTAATATTATAATAAACCTTTATTATTTTTTTTTTTTTTGAGTTATAGTCTATTTAGTATAATTTAACTTTAATTGGTTGCCCTTCCCTTATACTTGTATATATTACTTTATTTCTATTTTTGGTTTTAGGTTAATTTCGGTTATTATATAGTGCAGGTTATTTTTATTTTTTTTTTTAACTTTAAGTTTAAGGGCTGCAAGGTCTTAAATAAATCTAGAGATTTATTTTTTTTAATATTAATTAAATATGCCACAATTAGTTCCCTTTTTTTTTGTAAATCAAGTAATATTTACATTAATAATACTAAGTATTATCTTTTATAC